AGAATCACATCTGGAAAAAATTTTCTTATGAGAAAATTCCAACGAGAAGTATAACTACGTTGATAAGCTAATATTAACTCGTCAAATTTTAAAGAAATAAAGACATTAAATACAATATAAAATTTTATATATTTGTAGTAGCAATTTATTTTTATAATTAAAAAACTTGAACGAGAAGCCGTATGAAGTGAAAATTTCATGTACGGTTTCGTAGAGTGACAATAAAGGCAACTTGTTTTGTCAACTTTTACACCACGACACCGAAAAAACCGAATTCCGCCCTACGAAAAGTAGCTCGAGTTAAATTAACATCTGGGTTCGAAATTACTGCATACATTCCAGGTATGGGACATAACTTACAGGAACATTCTGTTGTTTTAATAAGAGGAGGAAGGGTTAAAGATTTACCTGGTGTAAGATATCATATTATTAGGGGGACATTAGATGCTGTAGGAGTAAGAGATCGTAACCAAGGGCGTTCTAGTGCGTTGCATACTACTTCCTAAAACTTGTATCATTTTTAGATACCTGGTCAGTTGCTAGAAACATGTGAACGAATAGCTAACCCAATAATAGTATTTTACAAGGGGACTAAAGCATGCTATGAAAGAATAAAAATCTTTCATTACATAATAAAACCTAGGATCTTAACTTATATTTAATTGTAGTAATTTTCCCTATCTTTAACTGGAATAATTAAAACTTTTCCTTTTTTTAGGACAAATGAAAATAAAATAGCAATTAATTCCGAAAGAATAAATGAATTTTTTATACCATCTACATAAAAGATCTAAGGGTATTTTTACAAAGTTTAGGATTTTGAAATGCGAGATTTCCAAAAGAATAAGCAATGGAAACGGATACTCAATCAAAAGTGAGTAAGCATCACGAAAAAGTGAAGGTGTTGAAAGCCGTATTCGTTGAAAATCGGATGTACGGTTTGGGGGAAGATAAGAAAAATCCATCCCACAATATGGAGTGAAAAAGTCAAAATAAATTAAAAAAAAATTGACCCAATAATTTATCCTATGTCACGTAAAAGTATTGCAGAAAAAAAAATAGCCAAACCTGATCCAATCTACCGCAATAGATTAGTTAATATGCTAGTTAATCGGATTTTGAGGAATGGAAAGAAATCATTAGCTTATCGAATCCTTTATGGAGCAGTAGATAATATAAGACGAAAAACAAAGAAAAATCCATTATTTGTACTACGTCAAGCTATAGGTAAAGTAACTCCCAATGTGACGGTAAAAGCAAGACGTATAGGTGGATCTACATATCAAATTCCACTTGAGATTCGATCAACCCAGGGAAAAGCGTTGGCTATTCGTTGGTTATTGGGTGCCTCAAGAAAACGTTCCGGTCAAGATATGACAGTCAAACTTAGTTATGAACTGATAGACGCAGCGAAAGATAATGGAATTGCTATACGTAAAAGGGAAGAAACTCATAAAATGGCAGAATCTAATAGAGCTTTTGCACATTTTCGTTAAATTTTATATTCAAATCCGATATTTGTAATTTCATTTTATTGTAAAATTTCTAATTGTCGTATTCTGATGACAATTAGAAATTTTACAATAAAATGAAATTACAAATATCGCATCAATACTTTATCTTATCCTCCGGAAAATTTTTATGAAATTAGAACTTGGTACATATTTTTCATATGAAAGCGCTATTTTACCCGAATGTATTCCAATCTTTGGTTTATTAATAATTTTTATAATTGATTTGTTATCTCATCAGAAAAATACAATTTTATTGTATTTTGTTTCTCTAACAAGTTTGTTGATAACAATAATAATATTGTCACTTCGATGGGAAACAGAACCAATTATTAGCTTTTCAGGTTCTTTCCAAACAAACAACCTTACTGGGGTCTTCCAAATCCTTATAGCACTATCTTCTATGTTATGCATTCCCTTAGCTTTGGAATATATTGAACGTACAAAAATGACTATTCCTGAATTTTTGATATTTCTATTAACAACTACTACAGCTGGAATGTTTCTATGTAGTGCTAATGATTTAGTTACTATTTTTGTTTCTTTGGAATGCTCAAGTCTATGTTCATCTTTATTATGTAGTTATACAAAGAGGGATATTAGATCAAATGAAGCTGCTATGAAATATTTACTAATAGGTGGAATAAGCTCTTCTATTCTTGCGTACGGTTTTTCTTGGTTATATGGATTATCAGGAGGAGAAACCAATATACAAAAAATAGTAAATGGTATTTGGGATACACAAATGTATAATTCTACAGGGATATTTATCGCATTTATATGTATTACAATTGGACTTGCTTTTAAACTTTCACTAGTACCTTTCCATCAGTGGACTCCCGATATCTATGAAGGAGTGCGAGCCGTTTAGAAAATTCTAATAATTGAGGCTATATATTTTTTTATATTAGTAATTTTATTAGTCAGAAAACCCAACAAAAATATAGTATAGAATAATATGATCCCCACTTAGATTGAAATGAAATTTTTACAAAATTTTGTATTTGGAATAAAGCAAAATTTCAAAGAGTTATTTTAAAGAAAGAAAAATAACTTGATAAATACAATAATTATTAGGGATAGTTTTTACAAACAGAAAGACTTGTAACAGATTGTGAAATATGAAAAAATTTCCACTATTGAGTTCGTTTTTATTCTTCAAGACAACAAAGTGCGATGGGGAATCTAAGTTGATAAAAATGATCCTAAAATGAAAAATATATTAGAAATGCTGGAAACGGATAAATTGAAATGATTGAAAAAGTTAATACAAAAATCATTAGAAAGGATTCCTCGATAAGTTTAAATTAAAAAAACTCATTACGGACACGAGGAAAGTAATGAGATATTAAAAAGAAAAAACAAGAAAAAATTTTATTGTTACTAATTCATTATTTAGAAGCCGTGTGAGATTAAAATCTCATGCACGGTTTTGAATGAGAGGAATTTTGAAATTTTCCGACTCTAACTCACCAACTCCAGTCGTTGCTTTTCTCTCTGTTACTTCGAAAATAGCAAGTATAGCTCTAGCTACTAGAATTTTTGGTATTGTTTTTATTTTTTCACCAAACGAATGGAAAATCATACTAGAAATTTTAGCTATTTCGAGTATGATCCTAGGCAATTTAATTGCAATTACTCAAACAAGTATGAAACGTATGCTTGCGTATTCCTCAATAAGTCAAATCGGATATATTATTATTGGATTAATAACTGGTGATTTCAATGGGTATGCTAGTATGATCATTTATACCTTCTTCTACATTTTCATGAATTTAGGTACCTTTGCTTGTATTATATTATTTGGTTTACGTACAGGAACGGATAATATTCGTGATTATGAAGGATTATACACAAAAGATCCTTTATTAAGTCTTTCATTGACATTATGTTTGTTATCCTTGGGAGGTATCCCTCCATTTACAGGTTTTTTTGGCAAATTATATCTATTTTGGTCCGGATGGCGTGCAGGTTTTCATTTATTAGTTATGGTAGCACTAGCCACAAGTATAATTTCGATTTATTACTATTTAAAAATTATAAAATTAATGATATATTCGGAAAATGAACGAGTAAATCCTTATCTCCAGGCTTATATTGTTTCACCTTTTGTTTCTCTGAAAAAAAATTCTATCGAATTGACTATGGTTTTATGCTCAATAGGTTCCGTTTTTTTCGGTTTTTTTATAAGCCCATTTTTTTATTTCATCCAAGATACTTTAAATTTAAGTATTTTTTTCCTCAATTAAAAAATACTAGTTATTTTATTTAATTGATCTTTTTCAATAATATACATATATAAATTTAACCCTAAAATTTGTACATAGTGAATTATATACATATGAATATATAATTCACTACATAAAGCCTTGATGGTGAAATGGTATACACGCGAGATTCAAAATTTCGTGCTTTAAGCATGGAGGTTCAAATCCTCTTCAAGGCAAATTATAAATATTTATAAAAAATTATTTGGATAAATATTTGTTATGTTATACAATTTTATTGTATAGTAAGAAAAAGAAATTGTCGAACTCAAAATATATTAATTTATATTAATATTGAGTGAATCACGAATTAAATTTTTGGATGGAAAATTCAAAAATTTAATTGAATTTCTTCATTATTATTATTATTCGGAAACATATTCGTATTTCTTATTAGGAGGATATTTCGTATATTTTCGAAAAACCATTAAAATAATATAATTATGGAAGTAAATATTTCAGCATTTATTGCTACGGCCCTTTTTATCTTAATCCCTACCGCTTTCTTACTCATTCTTTATGTACGCACAGCTGGTCAAAATAATTGAATTTATAATCAAGATAAAATTTTTTTCATCGAACGACTAAAAAAAAGGAAAAGTAAAGACAAATAATATCCATTATGTATATTTTTGTATCTTCCCCCTAATTATTAAGTTATTAAATCATAAAAAAAATGAATCATATGGAATTAGGCCCCAGTACTATAATAGGGGTAGCTTTAGTAACAGCGGGTATACTTTCATACGCCCTAAAAAAAAGGGAACCTGATGTTTCTAGAGGTGTGATTTTCAATGTACTTAAGACACAATATCAACATATCAATAATAAATTATTGATATGAAACTTGAAAAAATCGAAATAAATAAATTTCCTCAATGTCAAAACAAATCCATGGTTAAAATATTTCAACATTTCTTATGTTATTTCGAAAATATATTAAAATGATTATTACGAAAAAATATTTTCGTTACTTTTTTTTTTCTCTGGAAGGCAATTATAGTAATAACGACGGAATTTAATCTGAACCTAAAGATATTGAAAAGAAGTACTAAGAGATCAACTTTTTCGAGATTGGAATAACGAATCAATGTAGTCTAATTGGAAATAAAAAGACGATCCAAAAGATTTTTTATTAAAATCGACTTGGATTTCGGGTGAAAATATCTTCGGAATTTGTTTACTCAAGCCATACTGAGTTAAAAATATCACATATGGTTTTTAGGGGGGGTTCTCATCAATTGAGCAGCCTATTCCAATATTATGACTTTTTTTTCTCTTCCATTGGATTGTTATGTGGGGGAATTCTCTTTTTTCAAGGTTGGCGATTAGATCCCATTCTTTTATTATCTCAAATTCTTTTAAGCGGAACTACAATCTTTTTCATTCTGGAAACCGTTTACCTAAGAAGTAGTTTGAGAAATTGCACGAAATACAGAAAAAGAATAAATATTAATCCAGAATTTGGAAAAAAATACATTTATAAAAATTTTAAATTAAAGAAAAATTCTATCATCAATAGACGAAAAGTGGATAAAATTTTTTATACGATACATGTTCCTTATTAGGGGAGGAAATAAAAAAGGCGGCATTAAATTTTTCCCAAAATTTAATGCCGCCTTTTTTATTTCCTCCCGAATTTTAACAAAGATTCATAAACCACTTCTTCCCCATACGACTAGTGACAGGGAAAAGGTAAAAACAACCATTAAAGCACCCCAAGCTATATTAGTAATATCCATAAATCCTTTCTTTTTATTATCGCTTCAATCGAGGAAACGGGAGACTAAATATATATTATTTATATACATGTGTACGTATCTAAATCCATATTTTTTTACGAACTTTTCAAAAAATTATTAAAATAAATTATCCCTAATTAGAAATTATCAAAGATTTAGTTGTTTTTCCTCTTCAATTACTTCAAAATACATATGGGTTGTCTATAATTAGATTCTGGGAACATTTCAAATGTTACAGACTATATTATATAGAGCATGACGGTTTGATCCTAGAAATGATAAAATAGACAATCCACAGTTTATGCATGTCGAAAAATGAAGCGACACCCAGATTTGAACTGGGGATGAAGGATTTGCAGTCCCTTGCCTTACCACTTGGCCATGCCGCCGTTTGTTTTATTAAATAATACAATTTATTAGATACATTTTTCAAGTTATATCACATAATTTATGGGGACAAAATACAAGATAAGAATCAAAATTACAAATAATTTATCATTGATAAGAAATTAAAGCAAAACATTGGTAAGAAATTTTGAACTTGAATTTTATTTTTTTAGGAAGATTCATGAGGTCAATTCCAATAAAATCTTAAAGGAAAATATGGAGATTTTCGTACTCCCCGAATTTGGAAAAATACAATTTGAAGGATTTCATCGTTTTATTAATAAAGGTTTAATCGAAGAACTTATAAATTTTCCAACAATTGAAGATATAGATCAAGAATTAGAATTTCGGATATTTGGCGAACAATACCAATTAGCGGAACCCTTTATAAAAGAAAGGGATGCTGTATATCAATCCATTACATATTCATCGGATTTGTATGTACCGGCTCGATTAAGACAAAAAAAGGAAGGAAAGATACAGAAACAAACAGTTTTTCTTGGAAGTATTCCTTTAATGAACTCTCAAGGTACGTTCGTTGTTAATGGCGTAGCGAGAGTTGTAATTAACCAAATTTTACGAAGTCCTGGAATTTATTATAATTCAGAATTAGATCGTAATAGAATTCCCGTATATACCGGAACTTTAATTTCTAATTGGGGGGGTAGATTAAAACTCGAAATTGATTCGAAAAGAAGGATATGGGCACGAATAAGCAAAAAACGAAAAGTCTCCGTTTTGGTTTTATTGTTAGCTATGGGTTTGAACCTGAAAAAAATTTTAGTAAGTGTCTCCTATCCCAAAATTTTTATGGAGTGTATAAAAAAAAAAACTAAGAAAGAACACCCCTCTTCGACAGAGGAAGCTATTGTTGAACTTTATAAACAGTTATATTCTTTAGGTGGAGATATCACTTTTTCAGAATCTATACGTAAGGAATTACGGAAAAAATTTTTTCAACAACGCTGTGAATTAGGGAGAATGGGGCGTTTGAATCTGAACAAAAAATTAGATCTCGACGTACCCGAAAACGAAACTTTTTTATTACCCCAGGATATTCTAGCAGCTGTTGATTATTTGATAAAATTGAAATTCGGAATAGGCAAACTTGATGACATAGATCATCTAAGAAATAGACGTGTTTGTTCAGTAGCGGATTTATTGCAAGATCAATTAAAATTAGCATTAAATCGTTTGGAAAATTCAATCCGACAAATTTTGCGAGGAGCGACGAAACGGAAAAGATTACCAACTCCAAAAAGTTTAGTAACCCCAACTCCATTAATAACAACTTTTAAAGAGTTTTTCGGTTCGCACCCATTATCTCAATTTTTGGATCAGACAAATCCACTGACAGAAATGGTTCATAAACGAAGATTAAGTTCTTTAGGTCCCGGAGGACTAACGAGAAGAACTGCTGGTTTCCAAGTCCGTGATATTCATCCTAGTCATTATGGACGCATCTGTCCTATAGAAACTTCCGAAGGAATGAATGCTGGACTTATAGGGTCATTAGCTATTCATGCAGGGATAAATATCTTAGGTTGTTTAGAAAGTCCATTTTATAAAATTTCGCCATTGTCAGAAGAGGCTAAGATATTTAATTTATCAGCTGGAGAAGATGAATATTACCGAATAGCCACTGGAACTTGTTTAGCACTAGATCGAAACAGTCGGGAAGAACAAATAACTCCAGCTCGCTATCGACAAGATTTTGTTGCTATTGCCTGGGAACAGGTACATCTTCGAAGTATTTTTCCTTTACAATATTTTTCTGTTGGAGCTTCTCTTATTCCTTTTCTCGAACATAATGATGCAAATCGAGCATTAATGGGTTCAAATATGCAACGCCAAGCTGTTCCACCTCTAAAAACGGAAAAATGTATTGTAGGAACGGGAATTGAAAGTCAAATAGCATTAGATTCAGGAAGTGTTACTGTGTCAATAAAGGGGGGGAAAATTTATTATATGGATAATGATAAAATTACTTTATCATTAAAAAAAAAAAAAATAAATACAAATTTAATCGTATATCAACGCTCTAATAACAGTACTTGTATGCATCAAAAACCTCAAGTAAACGGAAAGATATATATACGTAAGGGACAAATTCTAGCTGATGGTGCATCAACATCGAAGGGTGAATTAGCTCTAGGGAAAAATATTTTGGTAGCTTATATGCCTTGGGAAGGTTATAATTTTGAAGATGCAATTTTAATTAGTGAACGTCTAATATATGAAGATCTCTATACTTCAATTCATATTGAAAGGTATGAAATTGAAGCTCGTGTAACAAGTCAAGGGGCTGAAAAGTTCACTAAGGAAATACCTCATTTGGATGATTATTTGCTCCGTCACTTAGATCAAAATGGTTTCGTATCAACAGGAGCATGGGTAGAAACAGGAGATGTTTTAGTAGGTAAATTAACACCTCAAGAAACAGAAGAAACTTTACGTGCTCCAGAAGGAAAATTGTTACAAGCTATTTTCGGTATTCAAGTAGCCAACTCCAAAGAAACTTGTCTCAAAGTCCCTATAGGTGGAAAGGGTCGAGTGATTGATGTTAGATGGATCTATCGGGATAATGGTTCAAATGATGCAAAAATTATTCACGTATATGTTCTACAAAGACGTAAGATACAAATAGGTGATAAAGTAGCTGGCCGACATGGCAATAAAGGTATTATTTCAAAAATATTACCAAGACAAGATATGCCTTTTCTACAAAATGGTATGCCTATCGATATGATATTAAGTCCCTTGGGCGTGCCTTCACGGATGAATGTGGGACAAATTTTTGAATGTTTGCTCGGGTTTGCTGGAGAGTTTCTTAATAAAAATTATAGAATAATACCTTTCGATGAAAGGTATGAACGAGAAGCTTCAAGAAAATTGGTATTTTCAGAACTTTATAAAGCAAGTGAAAAAACAAAAAACCCGTGGTTATTTGAACCGGATAGTCCCGGAAAGAATCGATTACTTGATGGGAGAACCGGGGAAATTTTTGAACAACCGATTACTATAGGAAAAGCCTATATGTTAAAATTAATTCATCAAGTCGATGATAAAATCCACGCACGTTCTAGTGGACCATATGCACTTGTAACCCAACAACCCCTACGAGGTAGGTCTAGACGAGGAGGACAGCGGGTGGGGGAAATGGAGGTTTGGGCTTTGGAAGGTTTTGGTGTTGCTTATATATTGCAAGAAATGTTAACTATAAAATCTGATCATATTCGAGCTCGTTATGAAGTCCTTGGCGCTATTGTTACAGGAGAACCAATACCCAAACCTAAAACTGCTCCAGAATCTTTCAAATTACTCGTTAGAGAATTACGATCTTTAGCTTTAGAAATTAATCATGCTACTATACTTGAAAAAGATTTGGAATTACAATTAAAAGAAATTTGAAAAAATAATTTGGAATTTTCATATTATGAATTATCAAAAGAAATATCAACATCTTCGAATTGAATTAGCTTCCCCAGAACAAATTCGTGATTGGGGGAAGAGAATATTACCCAATGGTGAAATCGTTGGCCAAGTGACGAAACCCTATACGTTGCATTATAAGACACATAAACCAGAAAAAGACGGCTTATTTTGCGAAAGAATTTTCGGACCTATTAAAAGTGGAATTTGCATTTGTGGAAAATATCAAGGAATTGAGAATAAGAAAGATAATCTAAAATTTTGCGAACATTGCGGAGTAGATTTTATCGAATCAAGAATCCGAAGATATCGAATGGGATATATTGAATTGGCATGTCCCGTAACACATGTCTGGTATTTGAAACATCTTCCTAGTTGTATTGCTAATCTCTTAGCTAAACCACTCAAAGAATTGGAAAGTCTAGTTCATTGCGATGTGTGACTTGATCATAAGTTTTTATTTCACAGGTTTTTTTAAACTGTTATTCTAATCTTTTATTATTAGAATACCTCCTATTTTGACATGCCTTTATGAAATAATGGAATGAAGCTCGAAATGGAACAATTATTAAAGTTTCGATTGTCTAGAGGATTTGTTGATCTAGGGTTAGATAAAGAATCATATGCTATTTAGATTTCGTAAAATGAAAAAATTAAAACCGGAAATATAGTTTTTTAAAATTTTCTGTGATATATCGAAGTGAATTCATCGCAAATGTACTTCGAATAAAGGATAAATCACCGGAATAGAGCAAAAACCTAGAGGATACAATAATTATTAAGACACGGACAAGAAAAAACTTTTATAAATTCAACACTAATAATTGATTAAAAGGAAGTTAATAAATTGAAAAAATTATTCAAATCAATTATTTTTTTTTGAGTTTTGAAGGGATTGAGACCACTCAATAAATTTCTTGAAAAGAATTTGGAATTATAACTTGAGTAAAGAATAGAAAATATATTTATTATAAATGAAATGTTTTATATTTATAGAAAGTTATAAGTATTAAACATAAGATTTCAACTTTTTAATAAATTAAAACTATTTGAGCCGGATGACGAGAAATTTTCATGTCCGATTCTTAGGGGGGGAAATCTTATAAACAACCTATCCTAATCTTTTTATTGCTAGACCCGTAAATGAAAAGCCTACTCCATTGAAATTACAAGGTTTATTCAAGTATGAGGATCAATCTTGGAGGGATATATTCCCCCGATTCTTTTCTTATAAAGGATTTGAAGTATTTCAGAATAGAGAAATAGCTACAGGGGGCAATGCAATTAAAAAACAATTAACTAATTTGAATTTACAAAATGTTATAAATCGTGCACACCTGGAATGGAAAGAATTTGCCGAACAAAAATCAACGGGAAACGACTGGGAAGACAGGAAAATTCAGAGACGGAAAGATCTATTAATTAGACGTATTAAATTAGCTAAACATTTTATTCAAACAAATATAAAACCGGAATGGATGGTTTTATGTATTTTACCAGTTCTTCCGCCTGAATTAAGACCTATGATTGAATTAGGCGAAGGTGAGTTAATTACGTCCGATTTAAATGAGCTTTACAGAAGAGTTATTTATAGAAATAATACTCTTCTTGATTTTTTAACCCGCAGTGAGTCAACACCAGGAGGTTTGATTGTTTGCCAAAAAAGACTAGTCCAAGAAGCTGTTGATGCACTTATCGATAATGGAATTAGGGGACAACCTATGAAAGATAGTCACAATAGACCCTATAAATCTTTTTCGGACTTAATTGAAGGAAAAGAAGGAAGGTTCCGTGAAAACTTACTTGGAAAACGGGTCGATTATTCAGGTCGATCAGTTATTGTAGTAGGTCCCTATCTTCCATTACATCAATGTGGATTACCTCGAGAAATGGCAATCGAACTTTTTCAAGCATTTGTTATTCGTGGTCTTATTGGACAAAACTTCGCTCCTAATCTTCGAGCGGCTAAAACTATGATTCAAAACGAAAAACCCGTTATATGGAAAGTCCTTCAAGAAATAATGGAAGGACATCCTATATTATTGAATCGGGCACCAACATTACATCGATTGGGAATACAAGCATTTCAACCTATTTTAGTAAATGGACGGGCTATTCATCTACATCCATTAGTTTGTGGTGGTTTTAATGCAGATTTTGATGGAGATCAAATGGCAGTTCATGTACCCTTGTCTTTAGAAGCCCAAGCAGAAGCTCGCTTACTTATGCTTTCTCGTAGGAATCTACTATCTCCCGCTACAGGAGAACCTGTGTCTATACCCAGTCAAGATATGCTTCTTGGACTCTATATTTTAACGATAGAACATTATCGAGGTATTTATGGTAATAGATATCATCCATTCAATAATGGGATTAATCTTATCAATAATAAGTTTTCTTTTTCGAAAATACCATATTTTTATGGTTATGATGATGTTTTGAGAGCTCAGCGACAGGGTACAATTAATTTGCATAGTCCTTTATGGCTACAATGGCGGATAAATTTACAAATAGTTACTTCAACAATTCGAGAAAAACCTATTGAAATTCAATATAAAACTTATGGAAGTTTCTCTCAAATTTATAAACATTATCAGATCAGAAAAGATAGAAATCTAAGAATCCTTAGCATTTATATTTGTACAACTGCGGGTCGTATTTTATTCAATGAACAAATTGACGAAGCAATACAAGGTACTTACTTAGCATCTTCAAAACGAAAAGCATTCATCCAAAATATCGAAAACAAGGAATTATTTTTTAGAGAAAGTAGGACGAAACTCAGATAAAATAAATGACTTGAACTCATTGTTGATTTATTATGTTTGCAAAAAAAAGAGAGGTTTTCTCCCATGGCAGAACCAGTCGATTTGATATTTTATAATAAAGTTATGGATCGAATTGCCATGAGACAGCTCATAAGCAGATTAATATCCCATTTCGGAATTACTTATACAACACACATTTTGGATCAACTAAAAGCACTAGGTTTTCAACAAGCTACTCTGGGCGCTATTTCATTAGGTATTGATGATCTTTTTACAGCACCTTCAAAAGGTTGGCTTATTGAAGATGCAGAACAATATGGTAATCTCTCAGAGAAACATCAAAATTATGGAAATTTACATGCAGTAGAAAAATTGCGTCAACTTATAGAGACATGGTATGCAACGAGTGAATATTTGAAGCAAGAAATGAATCCGAATTTTAGAATGACTGATCCTTCAAATCCAGTATATATGATGTCTTTCTCAGGTGCTCGTGGAAGTACATCGCAAGTTCATCAATTAGTAGGTATGAGAGGGTTAATGTCAGATCCTCAGGGACAAATTATTGATTTACCTATTCAAAATAATTTCCGAGAAGGGTTATCTTTAACGGAATACATTATTTCTTGCTACGGAGCTCGTAAAGGAATTGTAGATACTGCTGTACGAACATCAGATGCTGGGTATCTAACTCGTAGACTCGTTGAAGTAGTCCAACGTATTGTTGTACGTAAAATTGATTGTGGTACTCTTTATGGTATTTTTATAGAAAATTCCCAAGTAAAAAAAAACTTTTTCCATCAAAAAGTAATTGGTCGTGTATTAGCAGAAAATATATATATAAATAATCGATGTTTTGCTACTCGTAATCAAGATGTCGGGGTTTCTTTAGCCAATAGATTAACAAATCTAAATACAAAATTAATTTCTGTAAGATCTCCTTTAACTTGTAAAAGTATGCTTTGGATTTGTCAATCATGTTATGGTTGGAGTCTTACAAATGGAGATTTGATAGAAATAGGTGAAGCTGTAGGTATTATTGCGGGTCAATCCATCGGTGAACCTGGAACTCAATTGACTTTGCGAACTTTTCATACTGGAGGTGTTTTTACTGGTGATATTGCAGAACACGTACGAACTCCTTTTAACGGAATTTTAAATTTTGATGAAAGTTTGATTCATCCAACACGTACGCGTCACGGACATCCTGCTTGGATATGCCATACTAATTTATTTCTAAGCATTCGAAGTAGAAATAAAATGCATAACATAACTATCCCCCCAAAAAGTTTATTATTAGTTCGAAATAATCAATACGTAGAATCAAAACAAGTTATTGCTGAAATTCGAGCTAAGACATCACCTTTCAAAGAAAAAGTTCAGAGATATATTTATTCCAATTTAGAGGGTGAAATGTATTGGGGTTCAAAAGTGCGTCATGCATCCGAGTATATACAGAGTAATATTCATTTTATACTTAAAACGTGTCACATATGGATATTATCTGGAAAGTCTTACAACAAAAGTGATAAATTACCTGTTTCATTCTATAAAAACCAAGATAAAATTGATTCTCAAATAATTATTGCGAAAGAAAAATTATTGATCCCTTTCTCAAGAGATAAAAATCGAATAAATATTTATATATTAAATTCTTGGATCTTCGGGAAAAATAAAATTCTTACGAAATCGAAGCTAACTCATGCCATGTTCTATGACTTGGATAACCCAATAAATTCCAATATCATTTTATATGGCTATAACGTAGGAAAGAAAGATATAAATATTTTCCTACGAAAAAAATATACAACTCCTTTTGTTCTTAAAATACAAAAAGATGGTGTTTTACAAAATAACGATGTTTTTGCTCTTTTAGATCCCCCTAAATACGAATTAGAAAAATCAGGAATTCTAAAATACGGTACTGTTAGAACCGGTTCAATTAATAGAAATAATGATTTCGAAGACACAAAAACAAAAATTTTCCAACCAAGATATAAAATCGTAAAAGGAGGTAATTTTTTTTTTATTCCCGAAAAAATCTATACTTCGGTTAAAACTTTATCGTTACTTTTGGTAAAAAATAATGAATTCATTCAATCAGGTGCATCAATTACTTCGAGTATTACAAGTGACATAAATGGATTAGTAAAAATTCGGAGAGGAATAAATAATACATATGAAATAAAAATTCTACCTGGAACTATTTTTTATCCGAATGAAACATATGAAATTTCAAAGCAAATAAATATTTTAATTCCACCTGGCAAAAAAATTTTCAACGAACTACGGTGCAATCATTGGACATATCTCCAATGGATTATACCCTACAAAGAAAAACCCTTTGCTTTGATGAGACCAGCAACTGAATATGAAATATCTGATGAATCTAATAAAACAAATCTTTTAAATTTATTGGGAAAAAATGCAAATTTAAAAATTAAAAGTGTAAGTTATCTATTTTATGGAGATGGTGAACAAATCCGAATAGTAAGCAAAAAGTATATACAATTAATCCAAATTTGTTTAATCGTGCATTGGAAAGAGAAATATTTTTTAGAAAAAGCTTGTGTTTCATTTTTGAAGATAAAAACAAAAAATAATTCAAGAAATTTTATTCAAATTAGTTTAATAAATTATCCTCATCTAAATGGTAAAAAAGGACAAAACGTATTGAATTTTAAATGTGTTTTGAAAAAAAATCATTATAAAATCTTCTTTTCAATTTGTACAAACCAAATAATAAGTAAACATCAAGGTATTATCCGTGTTTCATCTGATGGAAATAATAATAATAATAATAAAGGATCTTTCCTTGTTTTATCACCGTCTGATTTGGTTAGGATCTCCAAAATTGAAAAATCAAGAGATTCTAATATACGAAAAAGTATTAATAATTTTTTTGATTTTTGCGAACATCCCAAAGATTTCAATCTTTTTAATGAATCAGAAGAAAAAAATTCAATGAAAATTTATTCTTTACTATCGATAAAGAAATTCGTAGGAAGTTTTTCATTTGATAAATTAGGGCTCGTAGGAAATTTACAAAATATTAAAAATTTTTTTGAATGTTTCTATTGGATTACTGATACCAAAGTTATAGTAGGCAAATCTCTAATAATTAATCAATCTCGAAATAATTATCAAAATCCGAAATGGTATTTTATCGACGAATATGAAAAAATTCATAAATTTATTTTTGAAATTAATATTAATACGAAATTATTCACGTGGTGTTTACCACTTACTTTATCAGGAGAAAGAACCAAAAACCTAAATCTTGGAAAACTGCTTCTTGATAATTTTTATATATCGAAATATTCAGAAATTTTTCCATCTAGTCAAATTATAGGTATACATACGAATTATTTAGTTGTTAGATTAGCCAAACCATATTTAGCTACTGGGGGAGCTAACATTCATAACAATTACGGTGAATCTGTTGAGGAGGGAGATACTTTAATAACACTTATATATGAACGATTAAAATCAGGAGATATAATTCAGGGTCTACCTAAAGTCGAACAATTACTAGAAGCACGTCCGATAAATTCAGTATCTATTAATTTAGAGAATAGTTTCGAAGATTGGAACAGTGATATGAAAAAATTTATTGGTAACCTCTGGGGATTTTTCTTAAGTGCAAAAATAGGCACAGAACAAGGACAAATAATTTTGGTGGATCAAATTCAGAAAGTTTATCAATCTCAGGGTGTACATGTATCGAATAAACATACAGAAATAATTGTACGACAAATGACTTCCGAAGTAGCCACTTTAGAAGATGGAATGATCAATATTTTTTTACCTGGTGAACTTATCGAATCTTCACGAGCACGAAGAATGAATCGTATTTTGGAAGAAGCAATTGCTTATGAACCAATATTATTGGGAATAACTAAATCATCTTTAAATACTCAAAGTTTTATTTCGGAAGCTAGTTTTCAAGAAACTACCCGAGTTTTGGCAAAAGCTGCTTTAAAAGGTCGAATTGATTGGTTAAAAGGTTTAAAAGAAAATGTAATTCTTGGTGGAATAATTCCTGCCGGTACTGGATCTCAAGAAGTTATTTGGCAAATAACGCTTGAAAAAAAAAGAGAAATTTTATTCAGTAAAAAGAATATTTTTTTCAATAAAAAAATGAGAAATATTTTTTCATATCAAAATACATTTCCTATTTTCCCAGTTATAGGAACTGTTCACAACATATTGAAAGGATCAGTACCTCAAAATAACAGAGATATTTTATCTATTTAAAATAACGAATTCTAAATAATTTGGATATAATATTATTCACGTAATAAATTTCATACGTTCATATATATAAAACATACCAAATCTATCTATATAAATAAATGTAGATAAATGTACATATATATATATATATATATATATATTTTTTTTTGTTGACCCATGAAAAGGATTGAGTTAAAGAATGAAACAAAGATCTTGGAATATTCATTTAGAAGAAATGATGGAAGCAGGTGTTCATTTTGGTCACCAAGCACGCAAATGGAATCCAAAAATGGCGCCTTATATTTTTACAGAACGAAGAGGTATTCATATTATAAACCTTACTCAAACTGCTCGCTTCTTATCAGAAGCTTGTGATTTAGCTTCAAATGCCGCAAGTAAAGGAAAACAATTTCTAATAGTGGGAACAAAATATCAAGTGGCTGATTTAGTAGCATCAGCTGCCTCAAAAGCTAGATGTCATTACGTAAATCAAAAATGGCTCGGAGGTATGTTAACAAATTGGTCAACTATACAAACACGTCTTCAAAAATTTCAAGATTTAGAGAAAAAAAAACTAATAGGCACCTTTAATCAACTTCCGAAAAAAGAATCAGCCGATTTAGACAGACAATTGGATCAATTACAAAAATATTTAGGTGGGATTAAATATATGACCACTTTACCTGATATTGTTATAATTATCGATCAACAAAAAGAATTTACAGCTATTCAAGAATGTATAACTCTCGGTATTCCAACAATTTGTTTAGTCGATACTGATTGTGATCCGGATGTGACAGATATACCAATCCCTGCAAATGATGATGCCAGAGCTTCCATCAGATGGATTTTAAATAAATTAACATCAGCAATTCGCGAAGGTCGTTACAATCCAATCGAAAAATCATAAATATATCAGATAATATTGAAATAATAATTATTTCCTAATGAAAAAATGGATTGAAATAGTAATAAATTTTTTTTATTTATTATTATTGTTATTATCATTATGTGGAGAAAAATTCGAAATAGATGAATGAATATTCATGGGATAAAAAAATAATAAATTCGAAATAAAGTAAGTATTTGTAGGATGAAAAAAAGAAATTTCACGATTTTATTTTTTTTGTAAATCTATTTTTAGAAGGAGTAATACGCTCGATCTTGTAGGAATTTCCAGGAATCATTTTTACGAAATATCCAATGTAGAGGTGGGTCAGCATTTTTATTGGCAATTGGGAAATTTTCAGGTTCATGCTCAAGTACTTATAACTTCTTGGATTGTAGTTGTTCTATTATTAGGTTTAGCTGTTCTAGCTACTCGAGATTTACAAGCAATTCCAGCTGGTGCTCAAAATTTCGTGGAATATGTTTTGGAATTTATCCGAGATTTAACTAGAACCCAAATCGGAGAAGAAGAATATCGACCCTGGGTTCCTTTTGTTGGTACCATGTTCCTATTTATTTTTGTATCCAATTGGTCGGGGGCTCTTTTTCCTTGGCGAATTTTCGAATTACCAAATGGTGAACTTGCCGCACCAACAAATGATATTAATACTACAGTGGCATTAGCTTTACCTACATCAGTAGCATATTTCTATGCTGGTCTTCATAAAAAAGGTTTGAGTTATTTCGGTAAATATATTCAACCAACACCAATACTTTTACCAATAAATATTTTGGAAGATTTTACTAAACCTTTATCGCTTAGTTTTAGACTTTTCGGGAATATCTTGGCTGATGAATTAGTTGTTGCTGTTCTTATCTCCTTAGTACCTTTGGTTATTCCTATACCTATGATGTTTTTAGGTTTATTTACAAGTGCCATCCAAGCTTTGATTTTTGCTACACTAGCAGCAGCATATATAGGAGAATCTATGGAGGATCATCACTAGATAAATATTTAATAAAAACGAATAATAAACACAGAAATTTCGTAATATTAAGAATTATATATATATATATATGTCAGAATTTATATATTAATCATCTGAAAAAGTTTACAATAATTAATTCGTTAGTTAAAATGAATTTCTAGATAAGAAGAATTGGAGATTCAGAAAAAAAAATTCTTTTTGGTGATACTAACACTTTAAAAAAAAAGAGACATTTTGAGTTTTTAACTGCTTCGAATAAATCATAAAAAATTTCAGTAAGCAACGGAGACTAGATTTTTATTAAAAATCTTTCACCCAATTTAGTTAGAGGATATTATTATGAACCCTTTGATTTCTGCTGCTTCTGTTATTGCTGCTGGATTAGCCGTAGGTTTAGCTTCTATTGGACCTGGTATTGGTCAAGGCACTGCGGCGGGTCAAGCTGTAGAAGGTATTGCGAGACAACCAGAAGCAGAAGGTAAAATTCGAGGTACTTTGTTGTTAAGTTTAGCTTTTATGGAAGCTTTAACTATCTATGGATTAGTAGTGGCTTTGGCACTTTTATTTGCGAATCCTTTTGTTTAATAATAATAACAGATAATTATTATCGTTATTACTGATATCTAAAAATTTTTTTGGTCCTCCCTTCGAAAAATTAAAAATATTGAGAATGGGAAGGACCAAAAATGGGAAGATTTTTTCCTAATTGTTTGTAGAAGAAACTAAAACCAAAATAATTTATTCGACATTGTTCATAATTCATTACTTAAAAAATTGGATAAAAGATATTTAAAGAATGTGTCGAGTAAATAAAAAACTCCACAAAAATTCAGTGATCTAATAATAAAAAAAAGGACAATATGGAAAATAGGATTGATTTTATTATTTCCCCAAAATTTTGGACTGTAGCTAACAATTTCGGATTAAATACGAATCTTTTGGAAACAAATTTAATTAATTTAGGTGTAGTAATAGGTTTATTGTTTTACTTTGGGAAGGGAGTGTGTGCGGATTGAATATTCGAACTAAATAATTGGATTTATCCAATAGTACTTCAAGGTACATAATCCCAACGAATTACTTACTAAGAGAAGAATCTGAAAGAACTATAGCATTTCGTGAAAGGAAAAAAATATATCCGATGGGGAAGGAATCAAATGGTTAAAGCTTAACTGCTTGAAGTCCAAGCACAATTGAGATTTTCTTTAATCTCACCATTAATAATTTGGTTGGAGATTTATCCAATACATAACACTCGTATTGATAAAATTGAATTACCAATTTAATTTAGTAAATCGTAATGAATAATTCTCCAGAAATAATTTTTCAAATTTAACCAAGTGCTGAATAGACAACCTAATATAAGATTTCTAATTATTCGAAAGGAACAATCTTGCTGACAATTTGAAATTTTATTGTCAAAAGAGTCATCAACAACTATTTTATATTCGATAGAAACAGAAGATAGAGACAACCTCAGTTTATAAAAAACGTGAGTAGAAAGCCGAGTGAATCGAAAAATTCATGCTCGGTTTGGGAAGAGATTGATATACAAAAATAATCTACTTCATTAAGTAATTTATTGAAAAATCGTAAACTTACTATTTTGAATACTATACGTGACGCGGAAGAACGCTATAAAGAGGCTACTTATAAGCTCAAGCAAGCTAAGACTCGTCTACAACAAGCAAAAACCAAAGCAGATGACATTCGAACAAGTGGATTATCCCAGATAGATAGAGAACGGAAAGAATTAATTGACGCTGCTGATGGAGATTCAAAAAGATTGGAAGATTCGAAAAATACTACGATTCGTTTTGAAAAACAAAGAGCAATTGAACAAGTTCGACAACAAGTTTCCCGGTTGGCACTTGAACGAGCTTTAGAAACATTAAAAAATTGTTTAAGTAGTGAATTGCATTTACGTATGATTGATCATAATATTGGCCTATTAAGGGCCATGGAAAGTACAATTGAGTAACTTTTTCATAGGTTTTATCTTTCGGAAATTAATTAATAAAAGCTAATGGTAAATATTCGACCCGACGAAATTAGCAGTGTTATCCGTACACAAATCGAGCAATATAATCAAGAAGTTAAAATTGTTAATATTGGAACCGTACTTCAAGTTGGAGATGGTATTGCTCGTATCTATGGACTCGATAAAGTAATGGCTGGTGAATTAGTCGAATTCGAAGATAATACCGTGGGTATTGCTTTGAATCTAGAATCAGATAATGTTGGAGTGGTTTTAATGGGTGATGGACTAGCAATACAAGAAGGAAGCTCCGTAAAAGCAACAGGTCAAATTGCTCAAATACCCGTTAGTGAAGCTTATTTAGGTCGTGTTGTAAATGCTTTGGCTCAGCCTATTGATGGAAAAGGCCAAATAAAAGCTTCTGAATCTAGACTAATAGAATCCCCAGCGCCTGGTATTATTTCCAGACGTTCAGTTTACGAACCAATGCAAACAGGGCTTATTGCAATTGATTCGATGATTCCAATTGGGCGTGGTCAAAGGGAATTAATTATTGGGGATAGGCAGACAGGCAAAACGGCAGTAGCTACCGATACTATCTTGAATCAAAAAGGTCAGGACGTTATATGTGTATATGTAGCTATTGGTCAAAAAGCGTCTTCCGTAGCACAAGTAGTAAATACGTTCGAAGAACGTGGTGCTCTTGAATATACAATTGTCGTTGCGGAAACTGCAAATTCCCCTGCTACATTACAATATCTTGCTCCTTATACGGGAGCGGCTCTTGCCGAATACTTCATGTATCGTAAACAACATACCCTTATTGTTTATGATGATCTCTCTAAACAAGCACAAGCTTATAGACAAATGTCTCTTTTACTAAGAAGACCACCAGGTCGAGAAGCTTATCCGGGAGATGTTTTTTATTTGCATTCTCGTCTTTTAGAAAGAGCAGCTAAATTAAGTTCTAAATTAGGCGAAGGAAGCATGACCGCTTTACCTATTGTCGAAACTCAAGCAGGTGATGTTTCAGCTTATATACCTACGAATGTTATTTCTATTACAGATGGGCAAATATTTTTATCAGCTGATTTATTCAATGCTGGAATTAGACCAGCAATTAATGTAGGCATCTCCGTATCTAGAGTTGGGTCCGCTGCACAAATTAAAGCTATGAAACAAGTAGCTGGAAAATTAAAATTGGAACTTGCTCAATTTGCAGAGTTGGAAGCCTTTGCGCAATTCGCTTCAGATCTTGATAAAGCTACTCAAAACCAATTAGCTAGGGGTCAACGATTACGTGAATTACTAAAACAATCTCAAGCCGCACCACTTAGTGTGGAAGAACAAGTAGCTACTATTTATACGGGAGTTAATGGTTATTTAGATGTACTTGAGACAGGACAAGTTAAAAAATTTCTTGTTCAATTACGTGAATATTTAACAACTAATAAACCACAGTTCATAGAAATTATTCGTTCCACTAAAGTTTTCACCGAACAAGCGGAAAATCTTTTAAAAGAAGCTATTAAAGAACATATTGAACTTTTCCTATTTCAGGAAGGTAAATGAAATATACTGAATTCTTTATATATTCCATTATTTCTTAAGTAGGAAATGACGGAAAGATTAGAAAATTTTTTAAGTACGTCCAATAGGATTCGAACCTATACTGGAGGTTTAGAAGACCTCTATCCTATCCTTTAGACGATGGACGTTACTATAAAAGGAATTAGAAGCATAGAAAAAATACTCACCGATACTATTCTATGCTTCTGATTCCGAAATTTTGAAGAAGCGGGTAGCGGGAATCGAACCCGCATCATTAGCTTGGAAGGCTAGGGGTTATAGTCGACGTTTGATTTTTTCAATAAACGTCTCTATTTCAGAACCGAACATGGAAATTTTTTTCCATTCGGCTCCTCCATAAATATACGGAAGCAAAAAGACCGATATGAATTTACACAAAAATTCAAATATTATGGGAATTACCTAAATATATTTATAACATCTATGTTGGTTTATTTTTCTATCGATTTATCTTTTGAAGATAAAAACACTTTATTAGATGATCCTATCAAAAAAAATATAATTTGGGATTTGAGTGTGAAATTACAAAACTTTTTGATTACTTCGTTTCTCATTTTCATTTATTTATATCTTTGGGAAAACTTTTTCCGCCGAGTAACTGGAGAAAGAATGCTTATATCTTTAGCAAACTAAAGATATTTTCTCTATAACTATCTAACACTAACTCCTTATTATTTACACAATTAGGTGATTCAGTTACGATGAAAATTATGTTTTTGAATTTCTCTCCATGGATTTTAAGTTAATCAAAGTAATATATTACTTCGATTTGAAATATTTGCTCCTTCTATAATTGGAAAATTTTTCAATTATTGAGGGAATAGTACTTTTCCCATCATTCCAAAAATGGGAAAGATTTTAATTCTTTCAGAAATGAGATAAAAAAAGATGTGGACTTTTGGATCCTTTGACCTTTTTCTTAGCTGAAAAAAACGAATCGCACTTTTACCACTAAACTATACCCGCTACTAAATGATAATAACATAAAAAAATAGATATATATATCTATTTTTTTATGTTATTATCATTTCCAATTTAATTCCCCCCTAAAATTGATCATTCTCGAAAATTGTGTATTATTCTTGGATACTAAAGAGATAAAATCATAAATTACCTTTACGAGCTGCTAATAAAGCAATAACTAATGGACCTGACGCAACGATTAAAGCCAGAACAATAAGCTGTGCAATAACTTCTAAATTCATTCTGGTTCAACTTCTCCTTTTTTTATAATTCGAACGACTTCTATCCAAAAAGCTATAGCAATAACAAACTGAAATCGATACAATATTAATAAGTTCGTATTATAAAAAAAACCATTCAATAATCATATTACATATATATATCTATTTTTTTTATTATTTCCAAATAATTAGGATGAAGGAGAAGTAATGGTTCTAATTTCAGATAATCAAATTATTTTAATCCTCTTAAGTGTTTTCGTTACAGGTATTTTGGCCCTAAGACTAGGTAAAGAATTATATCAATAAATTTTTATATTTAAGGTTTAAGAAGTCCCATCAATAGTAAATTGGCTTGATGTACCCAAAGGTTGTTGAATAATTTTCACAGAACAATTAGACAATTTAAAATTATTTGTTTTGCCCAAATAATAAAATGGAATACATAGGTATTAGTAAATAGTTTTAAACTAGATCATAAGCATGTGGTATATCATACCATAATATATCTATCTATATAATCTATCTATATTATATAGATATATAGATAGATTATATAGATAGATATATTAGTATAAACAATTGCAAATTGAACGAAATAGGAATAGAATATTTTATGTTTTATTTCTAGTGATATATTATTTTTTTTACTGTTTAATTATAGAAAGATTTCCCGAAAAATTCTTTTTTTTAATTCGGAGAGATGGCCGAGTGGACGAAAGCTGCGGATTGCTAATCCGTTGTACGAGCTATTCGTACCGAGGGTTCGAATCCCTCTCTCTCCGTCTATGGATGAATATATTAAAAATTTAAATATCTTTTACTCTTTACGTCCTGGATTACGTCCCGGATCATTAGATAAAAATCCAAAAACAAAGAGAGAAACGAAAAAAATAACTATTGTATAAACAAATAGCTTAAGGGTAAGCATGACGTAATCTCCGACAGGGTCGTTACTAAAGGTAAAATAGAATAAATTACTGATCCTATAGAATGTTTCTTATTAATTTTGATGGATAAAAAAAATGAGAGGAAGGAAAATCCTATCAACTTGGATTATAAGGCTGAAACAATTTTTAGAACTGTCACAATAACTCAACCTCTTTCTCTGATGGGTTGATCTTAATATTAAGGAGCGAATGCTATATCGTAATTTCCTAGCAAATAATAGAAATTCTCGTAATTAGCTTTTTATCTCATATCTAGTTTATATATGAGATAAAAAGCTAATTACGAGAAAACCATGATAATAATTAATCGAATTTATCGAAAACTTACAGAAGCTTGCCAAACAAAAGCTAAGAGAAAAAAGAACAAAGGTATTATTGGCATGACATCTACGATTGGATCGAAAATAGCATAAGCTTCGGGTAATTTGGCAAAAATAAAACCATTTAAATGAAACCAATTCTCTAAAAAAATATTAAACATAATTAAAATTTTGCTTTCCAATGTAATTACGAAAGTGAAATGGAAAATAGAAAAAACTTGATGTTAAGTAACAAAAACTACTAGGTACATATTACTACAAGTTCTTTCAGCTTCAAAGCAGTCATAATTCTTCAACTCTTCAATTGACTGATTATATTTGCTGAATATTATGATTGACAGAAATAAAATAATAATGTTTTACTATGGAAAAAATAGAATACAGAACTTGGTTAAGCAAATGGGGCGTGGCTAAGTGGTAAGGCAGCGGGTTTTGATCCCGTCATTCGGAGGTTCGAATCCTTCCGTCCCAGAGTTTCTTTTTGGTAAATTTATGTAAATTCACAAAAAGAATTATCAGATATAATATATATATATATATTTTTTTTTTTTTTTTCATTTATCCATATTTGAATAATGATATGGATAAAACAAGAAATCTTTTCTATGTTTTAAAAATAAATTATTGAAAGTAAAGAAATTTTTATTTATGAAATTAGCTTATTGGATGTATGCTGGGCCTGCCCATATTGGAACTTTGCGGGTAGCTAGTTCTTTCAAAAATGTACATGCTATTATGCATGCTCCTTTAGGGGATGATTATTTCAACGTTATGCGTTCTATGTTAGAACGAGAAAGGGATTTCACTCCCGTAACTGCAAGTATTGTAGATCGTCATGTATTAGCTCGTGGATCTCAAGAAAAAGTAGTGGATAATATTTCGCGAAAGGATAAACAGGAACGTCCTAATTTGATTGTATTAACGCCAACATGTACTTCCAGCATTTTACAAGAAGATTTGCAAAATTTTGTTGATAGAGCTTCTACAATTTCGGATTCTGATATAATACTTGCGGATGTTAATCATTATCGGGTTAATGAACTTCAAGCTGCTGATAGAACATTGGAACAAGTGGTAAGATATTATTTGGATAAAGCTCGCCGACAAGGAAATCTCAATATATCTCTAACGGATAAACCATCTGCGAATATTATAGGTATTTTTACATTGGGTTTTCATAATCAACACGATTGTCGTGAATTAAAACGTTTATTAAAAGATTTAGGTATTGACATAAATCAAGTAATTCCTGAGGGGGGGGTTGTAGAAAATCTCCATCAATTACCAAAAGCTTGGTTCAATTTAGTACCTTACCGTGAGGTTGGGTTAATGACAGCAAAATATTTAGAAAAAGAATTTGGAATGTCTTATATATCTACAACTCCTATGGGAATTGTAGATATAGCTAATTGTATTAGGCAAATCCAAGAACGAATTAATATATGGTCTCCTACTTTGTTAAATAAAAAAATTAATTATGAACCATATATTGATGAACAAACCAGATTCATTTCTCAAGCTGCGTGGTTTTCGAGATCTATAGATTGTCAAAATTTGACTGGTAAAAAAGCGGTAGTTTTTGGTGATGCAACCCATGCAGCTTCTATTACTAAGATCCTTGCTTGTGAAATGGGAATTCGTGTAAGTTGCGCAGGGACTTATTGTAAACATGACGAGGAGTGGTTTAAAGAACAAGTCCAAAATTTTTGTGATGAGATACTTGTAACTGATGATCATACAGAAGTAGGAGATATGATTGCTCGTGTGGAGCCTTCGGCAATTTTTGGGACCCAAATGGAACGTCATATTGGTAAACGTCTCGATATTCCCTGTGGAGTTATTTCTTCACCAGTTCATATTCAAAATTTTACTTTGGGTTATCGACCTTTTCTAGGCTATGAAGGTACCAATCAAGTTGCGGACTTGGTTTATAATTCATTTACTTTAGGGATGGAAGATCATCTCTTAGAAATTTTTGGTGGTCATGATACTAAAGAAGTAATTACTAAATCCTTATCCACAGATACAGATTTGACCTGGAATTCTGAGAGTCAGCTGGAATTGAATAAAATTCCAGGTTTTGTTAGAGGTAAAATAAAAAGAAATACTGAAAAATTTGCCCGACAAAATGGTATTGCGGAAATTACCGCAGAAACTATGTATGCGGCTAAAGAAGCACTAAATGCTTAGAAAATGATTATTACCTAAATATATATAACTATAACTATATAACTATAACTATAACTATAACTATATATATAGTTAATTCAAATCATTTATTTTTTAATTAATATTTGATGGTTTCTCCTAATAAATTATTATAATTACAAGTTTTAAAAATTCAAACATATCTTTAATTAATTTCTCTAATGGATTTTAACAGATATAAAGATATGTTTGAATTTTTAAAACTGATAGATATACTTAGTTATGCAAACTAAATACCTAAAAAAAATTTAAGGATATAATTATGAATCCCTTTTTTGATTTTATACAATCACTTTTTTACCATCCATTTCTTTCTCTCTTCATATACCTATATCTTGTTATTTTTATCCCAAAAATAAATACTATAAATAGAATTATTAATATTTCTCAATTTTTCTCAAAATTAATAAAAAACAGGAAAAAATAATTTATACCTAAATTTGAAATCGAATCTTTGAGTTTATATCTCAGTATTTGAATATTTTAACAAAAGATTCCATAATTGTAAATTTGTGATATAAATATATAAATATATATTTATATATTTAATTTCAATTAATTTTTGAATTGACAAAATAGGTTGACATATATATAATAATTTCAGTACTTATTGATCGTTTTTTTGTTTTTATTCATGAAATCCTATTTGAATTCAATTAAATACTGGGTTGCTAACTCAATGGTAGAGTACTCGGCTTTTAAGTGCGACTTGGATTTTTTCACATTCGGATGAGACACGAAATTCACCCATACCTTTGACAAGGTTTGTAATACTACGACTAATCCCAGAGGGAAACTTTTCGGAGAAAATAGCATGTCGTTAATTTTTTAGTCAATTGAAGTTGATGGATAAAGCTGAATCGCTTAAATCATAGGTAAATTAAGAACCAGCTTCTGTTTCAAAATTGTTTATGGAAACATCCCCCATATATGAATCGATTGAGTTGTTAAAAGCTTTTTCCATATTGTCAATTAAGTAAGGGGAAAAAATTCTATTCATAAATCTTAGGATTTTTTACCAATAATGAATCCTAAACACTTCAATTAATGTGTATAAATAACCTGTGTGCTGACCAACTCGAATTTTCTATTAAGTCAGGAGAATAATCTTTTTTTGGATAAATCAAAAAGCTAAATTTTTTGCTTCCAAATAGATTGTATCACGTATTGTATTTTTCATTCCCTACCCCCAAAAAGGAATAATTTATATGGGTACCATGGCTAAGGCTTTTTCTACCATCAGGGAGCTGGAGGAAATTAGAAAAAGTAGTTTTTGGCAACAACGATTTTTATATCCACTTCTTTTTCAAGATGATTTATACGGAATTGCACATAATCGTTTTATAAATGAATCGAGGTATCGTAAAAATAAAAATTATGGTTTGGATAATGAATTTAATTTTTTAACACTGAAACGTTTGATAAGGAAATCACGTCAATCAAAATTTTCATGGATTGTTTCCGATCAATTTCTCAAAAAATTTCAAGTTGTTCAAGAAATTTTAATAATTATTTTTGATTTCATTATCCCACCTCGATCAAAATCTTTTATAGAAAAATCGAATGAATGGAATAGTTATCAATCCCTGCATTCTATATTTCCTTTTATGGAAGACCATATTTATAATTCTAATATTGGCTTAGATATTACAATACCTTATTCTTTTCATCCAGAAATTTTGATTCGAATTTTTCGTCGATATATTCTAGATATTTCGTTTCTGCATCTCCTGAGACTTTTACTTCATCAAAATGAAATTGTTATTATTTCAAATCCATATTTTGATTTGAGGAAAAATCAATTCTATAATTTATTATGGAATTTTCACATTCATAAATTTGAATATTCTTTGATTTCTATATGGAAACAAATTTATAATTTCCAATCTAATTCGTTTTGGTTTTTTCTCAATCAAACTAATTTAATTCAAAAAATTCAATATATTTCGGAACAATCAAATTTTGTAACTATGGAAAAAATTATTGGGAAAAATCGATCGATTCAGTATGCAAGATATCGCAATAATTTAATTATAACTACAAATGGAAATATCAACCAATTAATAAATAATTGGAATACTTTCTTCATTTTTTTTTGGGAAAAATACTTTCATTTTTGGTTCGAACCTTATAGAGTGTTTGTCAAAGATTTATCAAAAAAGCCTATTTGTTTTTTAGGATACATTTTCCGTACCGAAAGTAAACCCACCATAATTCAAATTCAATTAGTAAACGATTCAATTAATGTAAATTCAATTACCAAAGAATTTTGTGGTATTATCCCCATCGTACCTTTGATTATATTATTAGCTAGAGAAAGATTTTGTGATACCTCAGGACGTCCTATTTGTAAATTATCTTGGACAACATTGGCAGATAATGAAATTTTTAATCAATTTGATCAAATAACAAAAAATATTTTTCTTTATTATAGTGGATGCATTAAAAAGAAAGGTTTGTACCAATTACAATATATTCTTCGGTTTTCTTGTGCTAAAACCTTAGCATGTAAACACAAAAGTACTATACGTACCGTATGGAAAAGATATGGTTCAAATTTTGTTACAAATTTCCTCTCTTTGAAAAAAAAAGAGTGGCTTTTTTCAAATTCTTGGCGAATAAAATATCATGGAAAAAAAATATGGTATTTAGATATTATTCGAATAAATTATTTGGCAAATCTTTTACAAAGATTAAAAAAGGTACAGGATTCGTAGGGATGAATAAAATACATGGAGAAAGCCGTATGCAATGAAAATTGCAAGTACGGTTTGGGAAGAGATATTTTCATTAATGATAGATTAATGAATTAATCTACTTCATCCGACTAGTTCCGGGTTCGAGCCCCGGGCAACCCAAATCAATAATTTCTATCAATTGTTTTTTATAAAATTTTTCATTAAATATTCAAATATCGGTTGACATCATAACAAAACATGTGTAATACTATAAGTTAACAAGTTAAATTGCTTGGGAAATTTCCCATTACTTTAAAAACCAAGCCTTACCATGACTGCAACTTTAGAAAGACGCGAAAGCGCAAGCATTTGGGGTCGTTTCTGCGATTGGATTACTAGCACCGAGAATCGTCTATATATTGGATGGTTCGGTGTATTAATGATTCCTACCTTATTAACAGCAACTTCTGTATTTATTATTGCTTTTATCGCAGCTCCTCCTGTAGATATTGATGGTATCCGCGAACCTGTATCTGGTTCTCTTCTTTATGGAAATAATATCATTTCTGGTGCTATTATCCCGACCTCTGCAGCTATCGGTTTACATTTCTATCCTATTTGGGAAGCAGCTTCTGTAGATGAATGGTTATACAATGGTGGCCCTTATGAACTTATCGTTCTTCATTTTTTACTTGGTGTAGCTTGCTACATGGGTCGTGAATGGGAACTTAGTTTTCGTTTGGGTATGCGTCCTTGGATCGCTGTTGCATATTCAGCTCCTGTTGCTGCTGCTGCCGCAGTTTTCTTAATTTATCCAATTGGTCAAGGAAGTTTTTCTGACGGTATGCCATTAGGTATTTCTGGTACTTTCAATTTCATGATTGTATTCCAAGCTGAACATAACATCCTTATGCATCCATTTCACATGTTAGGTGTTGCTGGTGTATTCGGCGGCTCTCTGTTTAGTGCTATGCATGGTTCCTTGGTAACTTCTAGTTTGATCCGAGAAACTACTGAAAATGAGTCTGCTAATGCAGGTTACAAATTTGGTCAAGAAGAAGAAACTTACAACATTGTAGCTGCTCACGGTTATTTCGGTAGATTAATCTTCCAATATGCTAGCTTCAACAATTCCCGTTCACTACATTTCTTCTTAGCTGCTTGGCCTGTTGTAGGTATTTGGTTCACCGCTCTAGGTATTAGCACCATGGCATTTAACTTAAATGGTTTCAATTTCAACCAATCCGTAGTTGATAGTCAAGGTCGTGTTATCAATACTTGGGCTGATATTATCAACCGCGCTAATCTTGGTATGGAAGTTATGCATGAACGTAACGCTCACAACTTCCCTCTAGATTTAGCTGCTCTTGAAGCTCCTGCTGTTAACGGTTAATATTTAAGACAAAATATTCTGACCTTAAAAAAACTTCAAATTTTCCGAGGGAAGAATAAAATTAGAAAAAATGACCCTTAAGATTTGAAGTCTTAAGGGTCATTTTAGGAAAAATAAGATAACGGGGCGGACGTAGCCAAGTGGATTAAGGCAGTGGATTGTGGATCCTCCATGCGCGGGTTCAATTCCCGTCGTTCGCCCAGAGCAAAATAATGATTTACCTTGGTTGACGCAAGCTTCTCTTTATGTCATTATGGAGGGGGAGTAACACATTAAGTTTTTATAGATAAAAAAATTGTTTCTGTGATATTTAAAAAATGGTGCGGATTTATTCTAAAATATTAGAAATATTATGAAATGTTTTTGTATCTCCAAAAATATTTTTTGGTATTTTTTACAAGGAATTAAAAAATGAAAAATGATTTGTTCGAAATTTCAATAAAGAAATATATTTATTAGTTAAAGTCTTATGTAACTGTTGCAAAACAATGAAACAAAAACTATCAGAAAAAAAATCTTCACGTAAAATACGAAAAAATGAAATTTTATCAAATTCGTGGACCAAATGCGGTTTAATCGGATTGTTAATCACAAAATTCTTTGATTCGAAAAATCTCAGGACTTCTTTTGATTTTCGAATGGTTACTTTATCACGCGTACGTAATTCAAGAAACGATAAAATTTTCATACTAAATACTTTGATGTTGTTTGCATTACCTGTTCTTATTTCTATATATTGTTCAACTAGTATAAACATTGTTGTTCAAAATAAATTTGATTTAACAAAAATTCAAAAACGAGTTCATCGTAGGAAAGACTTTATCGGTATATATATAAAACCTTTTCAAAGTTTGAATAAAAATTTTCATATTTTCCCACGCAATTTATTCATTTTGAATGAGATAAATAAAAAATATAAAAAGGATTCTTTTTCCGATATTATTCCGGTTTTTTATAAGGAAATATTATTGGAAGTAGATTATTCGTTTGAAAGAGAGAAATATGACTCAATTTATGGTTTAGATTATTCCAAAAAAATTTTTGACTTTTATATATCTGCAAAAAAAATAATAAATCGAGATCATTTTTGGTTGAGAAAAGAAATTCTTCAAAACTTACGAAATTGGGGGGAATCCGATGAAATTTTGATTAAATCTTCTTTTTTATTGAAAGAAAAAGGAAATTTATACCTTTTAAATTATATAAAATTTCATCTTTGGCAATTACTCAGGAATAATTTTTATCATTTTGGAGAGACTAAACGAAAAGATTTTACAGAAAAAACTTTCAAATATTTTTATGGTGAACTCAATAATCCAAAATTGTTCATAACCCTAGAAAAAATTTTGTCAGATTCTATATACCAATTTTCTAAGTATCTTTCATATGAAGCAAGAAAAGATAGGATAATAAATACGAATTCTTTATTAAAAAAAAAATGGAATAGAGATATCAATTCTATAGATCTGAATTATACATATATTGATGGGGAAAGTAGAAAAAATATAGAATTTATTAATTTTATTAATCTTGATCAATCTCGCAATTGGAATATCAATAAGTATGATTTTGGATGGATGAAAAAAATTCTTCACATAGGAAATAGAGTACTTGTAAAGCCCATATTTATACATCGAATTTCTTTGAATCAATCTTTTTTCCCTTCGAAAATAAAACCAAATTCTTATTTAGATTTTTTTGGGAAACCTAAAATGCATAGCAATGGTTACTTTTTTATAAAAAGATTATTTTCACAGCTAAAAATAAAAACGATAAATCCCCAAAAATCAATTCGTTACGCCTTTATCGAATCATTATTAATAAATGAATTTAATCAAAATACTGTTTTCAATGAAAATTGGAATAAAATTTTTAAAAATCTGGGAAAGATTCAGTATTTAAAAAATAATATCGAATCAGATGATGTTGAAACAATTTCCCGGAAGACTCAGATATATTATTCAAATTTTTTGTTAAATCATTCTCTCCCGTTCAATGTTACATATGATATGATCCGACAAAATTATTCAATGAATAAAGAAATTCCGTATATAGTTCAGAAAAGATGGGACCAATCATTCTTCGAAATTTTACATTTATTATTACCAATCTATTCTAAATTCAAAGAATTTTTATTATTTCTAAATCGTATTGAATTAGAGGAACATTTAATTGAAAAAAATAATGAATTAAATATATTAATAGATGTCAATAAAATCAAAAAAGATCAAGATTTAACTAAGAAATTATTCCTATTATTAATATCGAAACGAGAGAATAATGGTAATAATAATAATAATAATAATAATAATAATAATGAATCGATAAATTATTATTTATTTAGTGAAGATATGATCGAAACTAAATTATCAAATTTTTACAATTCGATACAAAATTTCAGTAAATTATTGAATAAGCCATATTCGAAAAAAGCGTTACCTCTCGATTCGAAAAAAATCTATAGGAAAAAATATAGAATTCATGGGTACTCAATAATTTGGGAAGGAATTGTAAAAAAAAGCTTTATGTGCAATATCACAGATATAGAATATAAAAAATGGACTCTCCAAGTTTATGAATGGCTTAATGCAATAAAGAATTTGAAGACTTTTCATTTATCAAAACAATTCGTTCCTGATAATTTTTTTATGAAAGTGAAATCACCCAACAAAATATTTCCAATATTTTTTCGGAAATTTGATTTAGAATATATTGATAAAATTTTAAATTCTTTGAGAATTATTATTATTAAGATTCACAATAAAGATGTCGGACAAAATAATTTATTAAATAAATTCGATAAATCAATTAGTCCAAATTTATTAACACATTCTAATCTGAGTGACAAAGATATGAATAAATGGATTCCTGATTCACTCATTACTGGAATGAGCAATGCAATTTACATTAATTCATTAGGTAATTCTTTTTCTTTTAGAAATATTTTGTCCAATTCCACTAAAAATGAGAAATTATTTTCCATTTCTAATTATAATGAACGATTCTTATTTCATTGGGAAAAAATGAATCTTGAAAACAATAATACTATATATTCGAAGTTTTTGAGAAATTTATCCAAATATAATAAATTTGATCCAATTGTTTTTGAAATAAAATCTTTGCTTCTTCGAGAAAAAATCGTTCGACTTGCTCAATTAAGATTAACTAATATTTCATTCTCGAAAATGGCTTTTGAAATTTTCGATGAAACAAAATTCATTCTTTCTTCCGATTTTTATGAAAAATTATCAAGCCCAAATAATTTGTATTTATCATCAAGTTCAAATAGAGTCTGTTCGAAACAAGAAACAAATGAAATTGAAAATATATCGTATTATAGATTTTTTCTGGAAAATTTATTTATCGGAATTAATTCAGAAAAAATTGTTAAGGGCATCTTGGTACCGCAGCTAAATAAGATAAGAATCAAAAATTTTTACAATATATTACGTTATGAATCCTTAATAAGGAGCGAAAATAGAAACAGCAAAATGTTTCAATCAATAAACAACATTTTTATATATCCGAGATCAAAGGATTCCAAATTAAAAAATTTGAAATATAAAGTTAGAAACAGAATACTGAGAAATACGGATAAATTTTATAAATATAATCAATTTGAAATTGCTAGTTTTTTCGCGAAATATATCTCATTTAAAAATTATAACTATACCTCATGGTTTTTCACATCTGAATGGTGGAAATATAATATTCATGTATTCGTAGAAAGCTTTCGAAAAAATTTTTTAATAATTGGTTATCATCTTGAATATTTTGTAAATGAGTATATTAAAGTTAAACGAAAAAATTTAATAAATTTTTGGGAAAAAGGAAAAAATTTACATAATTTGAACTTGAAATGGAATTCACGTCTTTTTCTTGATTATAATGAAGAAATTCTATCAAATTTTGTATGGTCAGATTTCCAATTAATAAATAATTGGAATAGTTTATATTGGGCTTTTTTTGGTTTAATTACCATTATTTACTTATTTTTTCAAAACTGTTCCTCAATTTTAATAGGTTCAGATTGTATTGATTTATGGAAATATTTTGAAACTATTAAATATTTAAAAGATACCTCACGAGCATTTTATTTAACTAAATTAATTAATCATAATAAAACACAATCAAATAAAACAGAAAATTTGGTAATTTATTTCTTTAGTCATTTGAAGTACTACGCAAAAAATATACGATTTTATTTATTAATTAAAAAAAAATTGGAAAAATGGTTGATAAATAACAAAAGTTTAGATCTTTCTCGTAGGAAACGAAACTTATTAGTTCAATCTTTAATTACACATACACGAATAAAAAGATATGGTTTCCAATCATATCCTAAACAAAAACTATTCAATAATGAATTTGTTTACCGGGGAAACAGCCAACAGGGACTTTCGTATCTTCAATATTTAGTCGGGGTTTTCAAAAAAAATTTGGTTAATTATCCATCGTATCTCGCGGACAAATGGATATTTTTTGCCTCCCTACAGAAGATTCTTTCTTCGCAGACCTTACGACAAACCAAAAGATTTAACCCGAGATTCCAGAAAATACCAATACCACTTCAATTTGGACTATCTTGTTCAAAAGGTATTTTATTGATAGGTCCTATAGAAACTGGACGTTCATATTTAATTAAAAATTTAGCAGCAGATTCTTATATTCCTTTATTAGGAATATCTATAAACAAACTTCTGTATAATAAACCCGATGTTATAACAGAAAGTTGGATGAATATTCTTATAGAAAGTTTGCGTAGATTAAATCTTACTTTAGATCTTGCAAAAGGAATGTCTCCTTGCATAATATGGATGCGAAATATTCATCAATTAGATGTAAATCGTTCAACGCAGAATACTGAATCGGATCCAACTTTTTTACTTGGTATTTTATTGAAGCATTTTCAGACTGATTCTACAAAAAAGCGAATCAAAAATAATATAATTATTATTGGTTCAACTCATATTCCAAAAAAAGTTGATCCATCTTTAATTTCTCCGGATCGGTTGGATAGAATAATAAATATCCGATTATTTAATACTTTGCGACGAAGGAACCAATTCCCTATTTTATTAAATAAAAACAATCTCCAATTAAAGAAAAATCTATTACATTTTAATGATTTAGGATCCAGAACCGTAGGATATAATATGCGAGATTTAGCAGCATTTACTAATGAAATTTCATTGATAAGTCTTACAAAGAATGAATCATTTGTTTATAAAAATACTATCAAATTAGCTTCTCATAGACAAGTTCTTGGATTTACCCATACAAATAATAGACCAAATTTTCGTAGGAATTTTAAAATCCTGCTTTATAAGATAGGAAGAGCTATTATACAAAATATCCTGATAGAAGGTTCTCCTATAAATCCTTTAAATATTAGTAATTATTTATGGAAGAGAAAATTTTATTATTTATCCAAATGGTATTCTGAACCTTCTATTGATGAATCAATTGTTAAGGAATCCACAATTATGGTTCATGTTTTGGGTTGTTTAGCGGGAATAGCTGCTCGAGATTCTTGGTTTTTTTCGGAAAAAAAAGACTCTGATACTTCGATTCCTCTTGATAAATCAGTTGAAAATGATTTGGATTTAGCTTTTAGCATTTTAGAAAGTTTCTCTATTGAGTTTCCCTGGTTAGAAACCTGCAAAACTCAATTTCTTAATTATAGACAAAAAAAACCAAAAACGTTTTCAACAAATTCTTTAAATATTATGCAGAGCGGAATATTTGCTATAGCAAATAGGAGTTTTGTTCATACCCGTAATGACTCTGAGTATGAATCATTAGTATCTCGACAGAGAATTATTGATAGGAAAGGGTGCGAATTCAAAAAAACTGCTTGGTCACCTAGATTTTGGCGATTGAGCTTTTCCCGCAGTCATTTATTCAATTGGATAAAAAGACCTAATGATTTTGAATTTTTTCATAATTTTAGATTTTCGAAGAAAAATGACTTGGAAAGAAAAAACCATTACGATCCACTCATGGATAGGGAAAAAGAACAACTTCTTTATGAAAGAATTTTACCTAGAGTAAGAAAACGAAATGTACGGGAATTGGAATATCAATTTGAAAAGATTTTATTAGAAGAACAATTTGAAATACTAGGGTTTTTTCGTCCATCAACACAGTATCGAATGGAACATCAATTATTAGGTAATGAACCTAGATTATTTATTGGAAAACGTATTCTTTGGGATCCTACAGGTTCATTCTCCCGAATTCGTCATTTCGTTTTTTCACGTCGAGATTTTTTCGTGGACGAAGAAATGTTAAGAAGACTTTATGTTACTTATGGAGTTAGAAGGGAAAGGGAACGATCCCTTTCAAGTCATAGAATTAAACGGTTTTTTGTTTGTCGTGGATACAATAAAGATTTAGTAAATAAATTATCTGTTCGTTGGTGGAATCAATTACCTATTGATCAAAAGCAAAATATTTATACATTAAAACACATTGAAAAAATAGGGATTCGATTAAAACATCCTCAGATTTTTACTCCAGTTTATTTGTATCAACGTTGGTTGATTGAAAATATACCCGAAAAATTTTCTCGTTTAAAACTGTTAACCCATCGAAATAGATGGCTTAAAATCAATAAATTATTGTTAAATGATTCTTTCACTTATACAACTCTTTTAGAAAGTTATCAATATTTATTTGAATTCTTCTTATCTAATAAACTATTATTAAATCAAATGACTAAAATATTATTGAAAAAGAAATGGCTTTTCCAAAATGAAATTGGCGATATCATTCATAATATAATCAAATGATTTTTTCTTGAAAACTATTAATTTTAAAAAATTTAAGAATCAGTAACTTCTGCGTGATTTTTTTGTAGTGGAACATTCTGATTATGCAAGGAACGATTATAAATATGATATTTCTTTATAGAGTCGGGATTGACGGGGCTCGAACCCGCAACTTCCGTCTTGACAGGGCGGTACTCTAACCTATTGAACTACAATCCCATTGTATTTCATTTATTACTAATTTACTAATCTGTATCCGCATTCTTTATTATTCTAAAAATTCAATTCTTATTCCAATACAAACATAGCATCTGGATGCAATAAATAATTTGATTATTCTCTATTGAATTATGAATATCACCTTCGCTTACAAATTCATTCGGTAAGTTTATTTATAAAATAAACTTTGGGTCGAGCTGGATTTGAACCAGCGTAGGCATTGCCAGCGGATTTACAGTCCGTCCCCATTAACCACTCGAGCATCGACCCAGATAGAAATATTTATTCTATCCCAAATTTCAAGTAATACTTAATCATTCAAAGGATTTTACCATTACCCCCAGGGGAATTCGAATCCCCGTCGCCTCCTTGAAAGAGAGATGTCCTGGGCCACTAGACGATAGGGGCTTAATTCCTAGACTTTATCTTACTTAATTTACTACTTACTGTCAATAGATTCTTCTTTGTAAGTAAGAATGAATAAATTTCAATTGTATATTAATATTCTGTATATTAAAAATATTATAAATATTCATTTTTTATTTTGTAAACATTAAAATTAGAGGAAATATTGCTCAATATTTTTTTAGATAGGAGCAATTTCTATGGATATTATCGTTCATAAAGTATCCAAATGATTGGGCGATTCAGACCCTATTTTTTTGAGATCCTTGAAATATATGGTTACATAGTATGTATATGACCGATGTTTTTATACAATATCGAAAAATGAGTTTTGTATCTCAAAATTGGTTGGGGATTTTTAAACATATTGCTGTTTATGATAATTGATTATTTGGACTTCGATTACGAATATTTTATCTATTAAAATAAAAGATAAGGTAAATGATTTATTAAATTGTTTACGAATAGATTTTATTTTTTGCTAGATGAATTTTTTGATGCGTTAAACGGTAAATTACGGAGACATCTAAGAAAATGATTGAAACATTATTTGCAATATAATGAAAAAATTACAATTATCATAGTTACTCATTATCACGTGAAAGCAGTTTAAATGGCTAATTAAACAGTTATTTTAAAGATTGTCTCCTGAAAAAAAACCTAAAAAACTTTATGATCAACCAATTCATTATTTCGTTGGCATTTTCTTTTCTTAGGGTATCATTTATTAAAATTCTGAAATTGAATGAACAAATTCGTTCAGAAAAAAGATTGATAGGTTTAAAAAGTTTAAATGGATTTGCTTATGATACGATAGGGATAAAAATCTTTACTAATCGATTAATAAATAAATATCTTTTTTCTTCTATGACCCTATGAATTCAGCAAGAAATCGGCGAAAAGTCGATTCGAAATTACAAATAAAAACAATTTTTTATAAAAGAATATTCATTCAACTAAAATTTTTTATAACTTATTCATAGAATCTTACAATTTTAATAGGTTGTCAAATTTTTCAAGATCTACATATCGAATTTTTCATACAAAAATTTTATATAAAACCCAAATTAAGGATTTTTTTACGAACGTATTCCGCGTCAACGAATTGGTAAAAATTATAATTTTTATCCTGAAATGAATATATAATCGGTACGTTTATGAATTTGTCAAATCAATTCTTTTTTCTTGAGTTGACAATTTCATAATTTTTAATATATATATATATACACGTGTTTAATTCAATATTTCAACCACAGCCCTTTTAACTCAGTGGTAGAGTAACGCCATGGTAAGGCGTAAGTCATCGGTTCGAATCTGATAAGGGGCCTTTTTTTACTCCTTTTGATATAGCATAAATCCAAATGGATTAGTTAATATTCATTAATATCAATTAACATGTTTTTGACAATGATTAGTCAACTTAAGTTATAATCTACTTAAAAAATTGGCTATTCTAATATTGGAGTTTACTGTAAGTAAAAAATATGATGGTATACAATTTATCTTTATTAACAATTTATCGAAGAATTTTTAGTTATGGGATAGAATCTACTCAATAGCGGGTTATTTCTTTGTATAAGAAATATTCTGTAATTTTTTACTTCCAAGATTTAGTCAGTAAAAATTTGCAACTTTTGATTTCTCCCTATTTATCGTGGTAAGATTAAATAATAGAATTTTTTGCTTTGGTAGGATTTAATATTGCTAATTATAAATTCCTAATGAAATTTTTTCGATGATATTGAGGGGTCACAAATTTATACAATGACTGTTGAGTGAAAAATACGTGAAAGAATTTTAACAAAGAAAAGAAAAGTTGACCTAATTTCTGGGATTTATTCCATTATTAGATTCGAAAAAAAGTATAATAGGTATTCTATTTTATAGATGACCAAAATTTTATCAGGTACTTAGAAATGGTTGAAATAACTTAACAGGAGAATCATCATGACTATAGCCATTGGAAAGTCTTCCAAAGAACCGAAAGGTTTATTTGATAGCATGGATGACTGGCTAAGGAGAGACCGTTTCGTATTTGTAGGTTGGTCTGGTCTATTACTTTTTCCTTGTGCATATTTCGCCTTAGGTGGATGGTTTACAGGTACAACCTTTGTAACTTCGTGGTATACTCATGGATTGGCTAGTTCTTATTTAGAAGGTTGTAACTTTTTAACTGCTGCTGTTTCCACCCCAGCTAATAGTTTAGCACATTCTTTATTACTATTGTGGGGCCCAGAAGCACAAGGAGATTTCACCCGTTGGTGCCAATTAGGCGGTTTATGGACTTTCGTAGCTCTTCATGGCTCTTTTGGTTTAATAGGTTTTATGCTACGTCAATTCGAACTTGCTCGATCTGTTCAACTACGTCCTTACAATGCAATCGCTTTCTCTGGTCCAATTGCAGTTTTTGTATCTGTTTTTTTGATTTATCCTTTGGGTCAATCTGGCTGGTTTTTCGCACCCAGTTTTGGTGTTGCCGCAATTTTCAGGTTCATACTTTTTTTCCAAGGCTTTCATAATTGGACCTTGAACCCATTTCATATGATGGGAGTTGCCGGAGTCCTAGGTGCAGCTCTTCTATGTGCTATTCATGGTGCCACTGTTGAAAATACTTTATTTGAAGATGGTGATGGCGCAAATACATTCCGTGCTTTTAATCCGACTCAATCAGAAGAAACATATTCCATGGTTACTGCTAATAGATTCTGGTCTCAAATCTTCGGTGTTGCTTTCTCCAATAAGCGCTGGTTACATTTTTTCATGTTATTTGTGCCAGTAACTGGTTTATGGATGAGTGCTATTGGAGTTGTTGGACTAGCTTTAAATTTACGCGCGTATGATTTTGTTTCTCAGGAGATTCGTGCGGCGGAAGATCCTGAATTTGAAACTTTTTATACAAAAAATATTCTATTAAATGAAGGTATTCGAGCTTGGATGGCAGCTCAAGATCAGCCTCATGAAAATCTTGTATTCCCCGAGGAGGTTTTACCACGTGGAAACGCTCTTTAACGGAACTTTAGCTTTAGGTGGTCGAGATCAAGAAACCACGGGTTTTGCTTGGTGGGCTGGTAATGCTCGACTTATTAATTTATCTGGTAAATTACTGGGTGCTCATGTTGCGCATGCTGGATTAATTGTTTTCTGGGCCGGAGCAATGAATTTGTTTGAAGTAGCTCATTTCGTTCCGGAAAAACCCATGTATGAACAGGGATTAATTTTACTTCCTCATCTAGCAACCCTAGGCTGGGGAGTAGGTCCCGGTGGAGAGATTATAGATACTTTTCCATATTTCGTATCTGGGGTTCTTCATCTAATATCTTCTGCTGTATTAGGTTTTGGAGGAATATATCACGCATTAATTGGGCCAGAAACTTTGGAGGAATCTTTTCCTTTTTTTGGTTATGTGTGGAAAGATAAAAATAAAATGACCACTATTTTAGGTATTCACCTAATTTTATTGGGTGCTGGTGCTTTCCTATTAGTATTCAAAGCTTTATACTTCGGAGGCATATATGATACTTGGGCTCCTGGTGGTGGGGATGTGAGAAAGATAACGAATTTAACTCTTAATCCAAGTGTGATATTTGGTTATTTACTCAAATCACCTTTCGGTGGAGAAGGGTGGATAGTTAGTGTAGATAATCTCGAAGATATCATCGGGGGACATGTATGGCTAGGCTCAATTTGCATCTTTGGTGGAATTTGGCACGTATTGACAAAACCTTTTGCGTGGGCTCGCCGTGCGTTTATATGGTCTGGAGAAGCTTACTTATCTTACAGTTTAGCAGCTATTGCTGTTTTTGGTTTCATTGCTTGTTGTTTCGTTTGGTTTAATAATACAGCTTATCCCAGCGAATTCTATGGACCTACTGGTCCAGAAGCTTCTCAGGCTCAAGCTTTTACTTTTTTAGTCAGAGATCAACGTCTTGGAGCTAATGTAGGTTCAGCACAAGGACCTACTGGTTTGGGTAAATATATCATGCGTTCTCCAACCGGAGAAATTATTTTTGGTGGAGAGACTATGCGTTTCTGGGATCTTCGTGCTCCGTGGTTAGAACCATTACGAGGTCCAAATGGCTTAGATTTAAGTAAATTGAAAAAAGATATCCAACCTTGGCAAGAACGACGATCTGCTGAATATATGACCCATGCTCCTTTAGGATCACTTAATTCTGTGGGTGGAGTAGCTACCGAAATAAATGCTGTCAATTACGTTTCCCCTCGAAGTTGGTTATCCACTTCTCATTTTGTTTTGGGTTTCTTTTTCTTCGTTGGCCATTTATGGCACGCAGGAAGAGCACGTGCCGCTGCAGCTGGATTTGAAAAAGGAATTGATCGTGATTTTGAACCCGTTCTTTCTATGACCCCTCTTAATTAGAGTTACGATTGATAATTAGAAAAAAGATTGAGGAGTAGACAAATTAAAGAAAGGTATTAAAATTTTAGTATCTTTCTTTACTTGGATAAAAATAATCTATTTATGAAAATGGAAAAGGAGAGAGGGGGATTCGAACCCTCGATAGTTTATAAAAACTATATCGGTTTTCAAGACCGACGCCATGAACCACTCGGCCATCTCTCCAAAATGAAATTGGAATTAAAGTCTTGCATCTGGACTACAAAGACTAAATCAATTGATTATATATTTTGAATGATTTCTCATCAATATCATAGAGATATTATTCGATAATATGATATCCATTATATTCATTTTATAAATATTATTATCATCATCATTAATAAAAACTCGGAGAATATCACGATTATGACTATAGCTTTCCAATTGGCTGTATTTGCATTAATTGCTACTTCATTCCTATTGGTTATTGGTGTACCCGTTGTATTAGCTTCTCCGGGTGGTTGGTTAAGTAACAAGAATGTTGTTTTTTCAGGTGCTTCATTATGGATCGGATTGGTTTTTTTAGTAGGTATTCTTAATTCTTCCATATCTCAAATTTTTGTATTTGTCTACATTTTTTTGACATATAACCTTTGATTTCCATAATATTATAGAATCCAAAAACATTTATAGCAAGTGCTTCAAATGAATAAATAGATGTTTCGATTTAACATGTACGGATTATGTACAAAAAGATATATGAATATATATCTATATATCTATACATCTATATATAGAAATATAAAAATAGATATCTATTTTTATATTTCTATATATAGATGTATAGATAGAGATGCGGGTATAGTTTAGTGGTAAAATTTCTCCTTGCCAAGGAGAATATGCGGGTTCGATTCCCGCTACCCGCCTCAGGTTAGTGTTTTCTATTATACAAAAAGACCGATATCTAGAAAAAATTATATAATATGGCGGAGACAGGATTCGAACCTATGACCTCAAGGTTATGAGCCTTGCGAGCTACCAGACTGCTCTACCCCGCGTTTCTAGTTATAGAATAATGGTCCATAGAAAATGACACAAGTCATTTGAAACTCCCCCCCCCTCAATAGGAGGGGGATCTTGGAATCTGTGTCTACCAACTAGATTTTATGATTCCTGGCAGTAAACATGCGTGAGCCATTTCACGAAATAAATGCCTAGATAAACCAAAGTCACGATAATTAGCCCTAGGTCTTCCGGTGATTAGACAACGACGATGAAGACGACTAGGCGCACTATCACGAGGTAAAGATTGCAATTTTCTGCGAATATCCCATTTATCCTCTAATAGTAAAGCTTTGTCAATCCCTTCTTTCAGGGAGTCACGCATAAAATGATATTTTTTCTCTAGTTTTTGTCTCTTTATTTCCCTCTGAATAAGACCTTTTCTCGCCATAATAATTCTATTAATTAAAATCTTTAAATTTTTTGATTCGAGGAATTAACCGAATCTACCAGATGTGGAAGCAATTAAAAATGCAGCATAAGTAAATATATATCCCACGGAGAAATGGGCTAATCCAACTAATCTTGCTTGAACAATAGAGAGAGCTACTGGTTTATCTTTCCATCGAACTAAATTAGCTAGAGGAGTACGTTCGTGAGCCCAGGCTAAAGTTTCAATAAGTTCCTGCCAATATCCACGCCAAGATATAAGAAACATGAATCCGGTAGCCCAAACGAGATGTCCAAATAAAAACATCCATGCCCAAACAGATAAACTATTCATTCCAAAGGGATTGTATCCGTTAATTAATTGTGAAGAATTTAACCACAAATAATCTCTTAACCAACCCATTAAATAAGTAGAAGATTCATTGAATTGTGCTACATTTCCTTGCCATAGAGTTATATGTTTCCAATGCCAATAGAAAGTGACCCATCCAATAGTATTTAACATCCAAAAAACTGCCAAATAAAAAGCATCCCAAGCAGAAATGTCACAAGTACCGCCTCGCCCCGGCCCGTCACAAGGAAAACTGTAACCGAATTCTTTTTTATCTGGCATTAATTTAGATCCACGTGCGTCTAATGCACCTTTGACTAAAATTAGTGTAGTTGTATGTAAACCTAAAGCAATAGCATGATGAACTAAAAAATCTCCAGGACCTATTGTTAAAAACAGTGAATTACTATTGTTATTGATAGCGTCTAACCAACCAGGTAGCCATAGACTTCGACCAGCATTAAAAGCTGGACTATTTGTTGATGACAAAAGCACGTCAAAACCGTATAAAGCTTTACCATGAGCAGCTTGTATCCATTGGGCAAAAATAGGCTCAATCAAAATTTGTTTTTCGGGAGTGCCAAAAGCAAGCATTGCATCATTATGAACATAAAGTCCTAAGGTATGAAAACCTAAGAATAAACTAGCCCAACTCAAATGAGATATTATAGCTTCTTTATGTTCCAACATTCGAGCCAATACATTATCTTTATTTTGCTCGGGATTGTAATCTCTAATAAAGAAGATAGCTCCATGGGCAAAAGCACCTGTCATGATAAATCCAGCAATGTATTGATGATGAGTATATAATGCAGCTTGAGTTGTGAAATCCTGTGCGAGAAATGCATAAGGAGGTAAGGAATACATATGTTGAGCTACTAGTGAGGTTATAACTCCCAATGAAGCTAAAGCAAGACCTAATTGAAAATGAAGAGAATTATTAATAGTATCATAAAGACCTTTATGTCCCCGACCTAATCTTCCTCCAGGAGGAGTATGTGTTTCGAGAATTTCTTTAATACTATGTCCAATTCCAAAATTGGTTCTATACATATGACCAGCTATGATAAAAACAACTGCAATAGCTAGGTGATGATGAGCCATATCGGTCAACCATAAACTTTGAGTTTGTGGATGAAATCCCCCAATGAAAGTTGAAATAGCAGTACCAGCTCCTTGAGAAGTTCCAAAAATATGATTACTTGAATCAGCATTTTGAGCATAAACATTCCATTGACCTGCAAAAAAAGGTCCTAACCCTTGAGGATGTGGTGATGTAGTCAAAAAATTATACCACCTAATGTGCTCACCTCTTGATTCCGGAATTGCAATATGAACCAAATGACCTGTCCAAGCTAAAGAACTTACACCGAAAAGTCCTGATAAATGATGATTCAGACGAGATTCAGCATTTTTAAACCACGAAACTTTAGGTTTCCATTTAGGTTGTAAATGCAGCCAACCCGCAACTAGAAAAAGAGAAGATAGAACAACCAAAAAGAGGGCTCCATTATAAAGATCTTGATTCGTGCGTAAACCAATTGTATACCACCATTGGTATACACCAGAATACGCTATATTAACTGGTCCAGAAGCTCCTCCTCGAGTAAAAGCTTCAACTGCTGGTTGTCCAAAATGAGGATCCCAAATTGCATGAGCTATTGGCCTTACGTGTAAAGGGTCCTGTACCCATGCTTCAAAATTACCTTGCCAAGCAACATGAAATAAATTACCAGAAGTCCACAAGAAAATTATTGCTAATTGACCAAAATGGGAAGCAAAAATTTTTTGATAAAGACGCTCCTCGGTTATATCATCATGGCTTTCAAAATCATGTGCGGTAGCAATACCGAACCAAATACGACGAGTAGTTGGGTCTTGGGATAGGCCCTGGCTGAACTTTGGAAATCTTGATGCCATAATGCTTTTCAAATCCTCCTTAGCCATTATCCTACTGCAATAATTCTTGCTAGGAAGAATGCCCACGTTGTAGCAATTCCACCTAGAAGGTAATGAGCTACTCCTACAGCACGGCCTTGTATAATACTTAAGGCTCTAGGCTGAATAGCAGGAGCAACTTCCAATTTGTTATGAGCCCAAACAATGGATTCGATAAGCTCTTGCCAATATCCACGACCACTAAATAGAAACATTAGACTGAAAGCCCAGACGAAATGAGCACCAAGGAACAAAAGACCATAAGCAGATAATGAAGACCCATAAGATTGAATAACTTGAGAAGCTTGAGCCCATAAAAAATCACGGAGCCATCCATTAATAGTAATTGAACTTTGTGCAAAATTTCCTCCAGTTATATGGGTGACAATACCTTGTTCGCTCATACTACCCCAAACATCGGATTGCATTTTCCAGCTAAAATGGAAAATAACAACGGAAATTGCATTGTACATCCAAAATAGACCTAAAAAGACATGATCCCATGCAGATACTTGGCAGGTTCCACCTCTGCCAGGCCCATCGCACGGAAAACGAAAACCGAGATTAGCTTTATCAGGTATTAAGCGAGAACTACGAGCGAATAAAACACCTTTAAGTAAAATTAAAACTGTAACATGAATTGTAAATGCATGAATATGATGTATTAAGAAATCCGCAGTTCCTAATGGAATTGGTAACAAAGCTACCTTGCCGCCTACGGCAATTACGTCACCGCCTCCCCAGGTTAAACTGGTACTTGCCGATGCGTTGGGAGCAGTAAAATCTGGTGCTAAAGCATGAGTATTTTGTATCCATTGAGCAAAAACAGGTTGTAATTGTATAGCAGTGTCTGAGAACATATCTTGAGGACGTCCCAAAGCACTCATAGTATCATTATGAATATACAAACCAAAACTATGAAATCCTAGAAAAATACATACCCAGTTAAGATGCGAAATTATTGCGTCACGATGTCGAAGAACGCGGTCCAATAGATTATTATATTGAGTGGTTGGATCATAATCCCTTACCAGAAAAATAGCTGCATGTGCAGCAGCTCCAACTATTAGAAATCCACCAATCCACATATGATGTGTGAAAAGAGAAAGTTGAGTACCATAGTCAGTAGCTAAATATGGATAAGGAGGCATCGAATACATGTGATGAGCTACGATTATGGTTAATGAACCTAACATAGCTAAATTCAGAGCTAATTGAGCATGCCAAGAAGTTGTTAAAATCTCATAAAGACCTTTATGGCCTTCTCCAGTGAATGGCCCTTTATGAGCTTCTAAAATTTCTTTGAAATTATGACCAATACCCCAGTTAGTTCTATACATATGACCAGCTACTAGAAATAGAACCGCAATCGCTAAATGATGATGGGCAGTATCAGTTAACCATAAACCTCCGGTTACTGGATTTAAACCTCCACGAAAAGTTAAGAAATCTGAATATTCTGACCAGTTAAGAGTAAAAAAAGGTGTTAATCCTTTGGCAAAACTGGGATAAAGCTCAACCAAAAGATCACGATTCAGAATAAATTCATGAGGAAGAGGTATTTCTTTAGGATCAACTCCAGCATCGAGAAGTTGATTTATAGGTAGGGAAACATGTACTTGATGCCCAGCCCAGGAAAGAGAACCTAATCCTAAAAGTCCAGCCAAATGATGATTTAACATAGACTCGACATCTTGAAACCAAGCTAATTTTGGAGCTGCTTTGTGGTAATGGAACCAACCAGCAAAAAGCATTAATGCTGCAAAAACTAATCCACCAATAGCAGTAGAATAAAGTTGTAACTCACTAGTTATTCCAGATGCTCGCCAAAGTTGGAAAAATCCAGAAGTTATTTGTATCCCCTGAAAGCCTCCACCGACATCTCCATTTAGAATTTCTTGACCTACTATTGGCCAAACAACTTGAGCACTAGGTTTGATATGAGTAGGGTCACCCAGCCATGCTTCGTAATTAGAAAAACGCGCACCATGAAAGTACATACCGCTTAGCCAGATAAAAATGATTGCTAATTGCCCAAAGTGAGCACTAAAAACTTTACGAGAAATTTCTTCCAAATCATTGGTATGGCTATCAAAATCATGAGCATCAGCATGTAGATTCCAAATCCAAGTGGTAGTGTTAGGACCTTTTGCTAGAGTTCTTGAAAAATGTCCAGGTTTAGCCCATTTTTCGAAAGAAGTTTTTACAGGATCCTTTTCCACCACAATCTTGACTTCTGGTTCCGGTGAACGAATAGTCATCGAGGTTCTCCTCTCTTCAGACGAGGCATAGGAAAAACCTACCAATAATAATTGGTGAACTTCTGAGGATAGATTTTTTTGACTTCAATCCCCCTTTTCAGTTTGAAACTGGAGCAATTACGATACAGAAATTACCTAGGCAGGTCTTCAATTTTATTATGACACAAATTTAGGGTGCTTAATGGACCATAAATATTTTCAAAGTTTATTGGGAATTTTATGTTTTTGTGAAAAAATAAAATCCAATTAGTATATTTATACAATTTATCAATTCCTTTTTGATTGTCCTGAAAAAAGGAATTGATAAATTGTATAAATATACTAAAAACGTCCTGTCATTTTCAACCAATTGTGAGCTTCAATATAATTACTCGGAGCAAGTAATATCGCTTGTTTCCAATAATCAGCAGCCTGATCAAACCAAGTTTCAGAAGTTTCGACATCTCCGCGTTGGATGGCTTGTTCTCCCCGGTCAAGATAGGTTAACTCAAAGGTACCTTCTTTCAGAACCGTACTTGAGAGTTTCCCTTCTCATACGGCTCGAATAATAAAATTTTCATCCACTTCTATATGGTTCATCCGAAGAAAACCTTTTTCAATTTTTTTAAGAAATAGACGAAAAAAAAGTTGATGAACTAAGTTTTTATTCCATGCTTTTACAAAAAATATAAATTTATCTTTTCTCCCACCATTGAATAAAAAATTAATTTCATAAATTTTTATTCGATAGTAACTATCTTAACGAATATTATAGAAGCTTTTTATTCCTTAAATTTTTGAGAAATTCAAGTTTATTCATATATCTTTAGGATCTTATTCTACACCACTGTTTAATTAATCAATCGGATCAATTTTAATTACATAAATTGATTCTTTCATTTTCATTAACCAACAGATTTTAATTGTATCAACTCAAAATTTTCAATAATTGATCTTTATGATGCTTTTCTCGGTTTATTCAATTGTCCATGGAGTTAATAGGCTTTTTTCATCATAGTTGGGTTCCAATGATTTGTTTCTACAGCTGTGAAAACCCCATTTCATGATTTATATGTAGATAACCCCGATTTTTTATGGATAGTTGTTCGTAACTAATAGAATCTATAATATAGATAGTCGCACGTAATGACAGATCACAGCCATATTATTAAAAGCTTGGGGCAAAGAAGGATTCCGTTCCAAAGCCTGGAAATAATATTCCAAAGCTTTAGCATGTTCTCCATTACTTGTATGGATAAGACCTATATTATATAGTATGTAACTTCGATCATATGGATCAATTTCTAAACGCATTGCTTCATAATAATTTTGTAAAGCTTCCGCATATTCTCCCTCAGATTGAGCTGACATTCGTTACGGTTGTAAATTAATGAACTCCGTTCCAAAACCGTACTTGAAATTTTCACTTCATACGGCTTCTCATTTATAGTATATGGGAAAGGTTATTCATAATAATAATATGAATTAATATTTTTTCGAACCAACGTTATAAACTATTTTGGGTTAGTGTTTTTGTGTTAAAATATCTAACCATCCCTTTTTGTGCAGAGAGTTTATCAACAGATAGTTATTAATCCGTCAAAATGTAATCTTTCACATTTTCCTCGTTCTCAATGCCTCGTATTCCATAAGGATTAGCTTGTCTGACAATCTCCGATGGTTTTATAGGTACCCAAAATACAAACGAGATGGAAATCTGTTTACTCAACCATATATTTGGTATTTAAAAAATCCTGGATTGTAACGAAGCTTTTGTATTGTCAATTCCTACACGTAATGCTATCCATTGTATATATGCCCATAAGAATAAAATTACGTAAAATTTTTTTTTCATATATCATATAATATAGGTTTGACCTTATGCTTGATATTGTTATCCAGTACCTAAGGCTACATCAATCGAGAGTACTCAATAGAAGGGATTGTTTTTCTTGAAAACTCACCTTCACTAAGCATAAGTATTTGCTAAAATTTTGGGATAATATTTCGTATCAAATTGATTTTCAATTCAAATTCGAGTCACACCATCTCTATAATAGGTAAATGCTTCCTTTTCCCGCTGCGTCGTCGGAATTATTCGTAATGAAGTATCGGCAACAATTGTAAAAGTTTTATCAATAAAATTATCATTTTTTTGAGATCTAGGCATATTTAGTCATAAATTTATTAGAATTCCATCTATCACTTTCTTTTTCTGAAAATGAAACCACAAAAATGAAAAATTTTTTTCGATATTTGTCTTAGAGAGAAATTTTTTACATATGAATATGTAAAAGCTTTTCATTGAAATATATTTATTTTTTCGATTCAAGTAATTTGTTATGTCTTCTTCCAATAGAAATATGATTCTTTTTTCGTTCTATAGCTAAAGATTGCGTCAATAGAAATTCGTAGGATACAATATTTAGGAGGATATTATCTTTGGAAAGATGGTTGAGTGGTCTAAGATGTAGCATTGGAAATGCTATGTAGGCTTTAGTCTACCGAGGGTTCGAATCCCTCTCTTTCCTCATTTCTTTGTATTATTTATTAGGAAGAAGCATTTTATTTTTTAATAAAACATATAAATTGTTAATTATATAATATATATTTTTTTCAAACTTGACGAGAGTAATATTCTACAACTAACAATTCATTAACTTTTAAATTAATCCATTCACGATTAATCATTTGATTAACTGATCCTCGCAATTGTGTTGAATCAAAGGTCAAATGATTCGGTATTTCCAATTTTTGAAATGAATTAATATTCCTAGTAATTATTGATTGGGATTTTTCTCTATTTCTTATTGTAATAATATCTCCGGGTTCACAATTATAACTTGGAATATCGACTGTATCATTATTTATAGAAATATGTTTATGATTAACTAATTGTCTCGCCCCAGGGATTGTTGAAGCCATACCCAAACAAAAAATTGTATTATCCAGACGCATTTCAAGTAATTGTAACAATATTTGACCTGTTGAACCTTTTGCATTTCTGGCAGTACGGACATATTTTAATAATTGCCTTTCTGTCAATCCATAATGAAAACGTAATTTTTGTTTCTCCTCCAACCGAATACGATACTGAGATATTTTTTTATTAGATGTTGATCGATCGATGTAACTAGATTTTGGTTTGAGTGTTTTAGCAGTGAAACCCGGTAAAGCTCCCAGACGACGTATTATTTTTAAACGAGGCCCTCGAAAACGAGACATAGAAACTCCTTAATATTAAATTGATAATGAATAAATGATATAAGATATTAAACATATAAAATTTTTGCATAAATATATTTCAAAAGATTTTCTCTTAAAGAAATCAAATTAATGAGTTAGACAAAGGAATAGCCCGCTATCGGAGTCGAACCGATGACCATCGCATTACAAGTGCGGTGCTCTGACCTCTGAGCTAAACAGGCTTTTAAATCGTATAGATATAGATATAGATATATCTATATCTAGATATTTATCCATTCGGATATAGAAATTATTTTATCTAGTTTTTACTTAATAATTTAGTCATTATATCTATCAAATAAGGAAGAAGCAACCATTAAACTTACTCTGTTTTCGGGTAACTTATTAAAGTATTGCATAACAATGAAAAAATAATTATAATTCAATTATAATTCATTATAATTCATTATATAAGGTCAAAAAAAGGGGGGTATGGCGAAATTGGTAGACGCTGCGGACTTAATTTAATTGAGCCTTGGTAGAGAAATCAACTAAGTGATTGTTTCCACATTCAGGGAAACCTAGGGTGAAATAAACATATTAGGTAATCCTGAGCCAAATTTTGTTTACAAAATAGGTGCAGAGACTCAAAGGAAACTATCCTAATGAAAAAATTTTCCGATATTTTTCAATTACGATTCTTATGGCATCTTACTATTAATAAATATTAATATGAATAATAATAATATTATAATGGTCAATGTTAATAAAATGACTACTTTTTCAGTACGTAATTGCAAACGAGGATAAAGAGAGAGTCCTTTTTTACAAGCTATATCTATTTAGCAGCGGTGTAAATCATCGTAAAAAGAAAATCCGTTGGCTTTATAGACCATGAGGGTTCAAGTCCCTCTACCCCCATCGGAAGAAATAATAATATTTCTTATGGATAAATATGAATACTATAAAATATTGGCATAGTTTTAATTTCTATGTTGGAATTGCAAACATGAAAATTGCCGGGATAGCTCAGTTGGTAGAGCAGGGGATTGAAAATCCCCGTGTCACCAGTTCAAATCTGGTTTCTGGCATATTACTGCATTTCAACAGATGTAATACATATAAACTTATATGTATTACATCTATCGATCACTAATAAGCATCTTGTAGTTCATAAAAATCAGGTACAATATAATCTTTGCGTAAGGGCCAACCCATCCAACTCTCAGGCATTAAAATACGTTTAAGACATGGATGGTTTTCATAGATAATTCCGAACATATCATAAGATTCGCGTTCTTGGAAATCAGCACTTTTCCATACCCAAAAAACAGATGGGATTGTCGGATCTTTTCTTGATACGAAAATTTTGATACATATCTCTTCGGGTTGATCCGCATTATCATATATTTTTGTTAAATGATATACACTAGCCAATAATCCACCAGGTTCAACATCATATGCACATTGTGAACGGAGATAATTGAAGCCGTAAACATATAAAGAAACAGCTAGAGAAGGCCAATCCCAAGATTTTATTTGTAAAGTTTCTACACCTTGATAATCAAAACCCAAAGGTCTATGAGTTAAACCGTGTTTAATTAACCAAATGGATAATCGTCCCTGTATTTTATTATTATTACTCTCTGAAGCCTTTACCATATTCTATAAGAAATTTTAAATTATTCCATTACTTTTGGAAGAGGTTTTAAGATTTCGGATTTCTCTCCCCTTGTTTCCAACAATGATTTCGAAGTTTCTTTAAATTTAGAAACTTGATCTGATAATTGTTGATTGGATTTTTCAGTGTCGCTAGTTGATAATAAAACAAATTGGTGATTTAGGGTGAAATATCTATTGCTTCGTTCAAGTTTTTTTCTATCCCCATACATTTCTTGAGCTATTCTTTTACGAAGTTTTGTTATAGCATCTATAATAGCTTCTGGTTTAGGTGGACAACCAGGTAAATAAATATCGACAGGGATTAATTTATCTACTCCACGGACTGTGGTGTAAGAATCCGTACTAAACATACCTCCCGTAATTGTACAAGCTCCCATCGCAATAACATATTTTGGTTCAGGCATTTGTTCATACAATCTAACCAAAGATGGAGCCATTTTCATTGTTACAGTACCAGCTGTTACGATAAGATCAGCTTGCCTAGGGCTGGACCTAGGTACTAAACCATAACGATCAAAATCAAATCGCGAACCTATTAATGAGGCAAATTCGATGAAGCAACAACTTGTACCATAAAGAAGTGGCCATAAACTGGAAAGCCTTGCCCAATTGGAAAAATCATTAAAAGTTGTTAAAATAATTGAATCCATAACAGTTTTATTAGGTGAATAAAATTCTATATCACTAAGAATATTTTTGTTAAACCTGTCTCCCAACTTATTTTCAGAAAGATAATTTCTAAAATTTAAGACCATTCCAATGCTCCTTTCCGCCATGCATATATTAGACCAACAATCAGAATAGAAATAAAAATTAAGGCTTCGATAAATGAAAATATTCCAAACTCATAAAAACTCATCGCCCATGGATAAAGAAAAACTGTTTCGACGTCGAAAATGACAAAAACTAAAGCAAACATATAGTAACGGATCTGAAATTGGATACGAGCTCCTCCCATAGGCTCTATGCCTGATTCGTAACTAGTAGCTTTTTCCGGTCCCTTATTCGCAGGTGTTATCAATTTCGAAATCGAAAAAAGTATTACAGGGAAAAAACTAACTATTAATACAAATATCCAAAAATATTCATATTTTTGATATTCAAACATCACGCAATCCTCCCTTGAATAGAAAAAGTCAATAGCTTTTTTTCCTGACCTGATCGTTCCATATATCATTCTCGAATTATGTATACATTAAATCCTGATGTGTAACAATCAAATGATAGAAGAACTATATGATATTTCGTTTGATTTTTTTGTTTTGGCTAAAAAAATCGATTCGAAATTTTCGTAACTTCCGAACTATAATTGTATTATAGCTTTTGGGTATTCCTCTTTTCAATTCTAATAATTTTATATTATTGGAAATTTTTAATGAAATCTTTTTTTTAATTCGTGAAAGTTATATAACTTTTGGAAAAAATTGATTAGGGCTATACGGATTCGAACCGTAGGCATTCTCGGTGAATTAGTTCAAATTGAAATTTGAATTTGAACCATTTTAAAAAACCCAACATGCATTTTTTTATGCATTGGGCTCGTTTATTAACTAAATACATAATTCAGTTATTTTATCATCCTTTTTTTATTAATAATAAGATGATTCCGTGTGCTGGTTAAGCAATCCCGAAGTTTTTACGAAAAATTAAATATTGACTTAGGCCTGTTTTTTCTTATACATGGATTTACTCACGAAAGAGTTTCTATTGCCTAATTTTTACAAAACTTCATACACCTTGAAGTTCATGGAGCAAAAAAAAGAATATCTAGAGTTCCCCGTAATGTTCTCATCATGTATTCATATTAAAGAATGAAGAATTCACCATATCAATCTTGATTAAATTTCAAGAACAAAAACTTGAACTTTTTAATGTCAGACTATTTTTCTCTCAGATCAAATCAAAGAGTAAGACATTTATATTTTTATTAAACATATTTATTAATATGCGAATTGAAAATTTCGATAATCATCGGCGCACGTGTAAACGAGGTGCTCTACCACTGAGCTATAGCCCTTTATATTACTAAACATGAAAATAATACTTTTTCATATACTTTTTGTCAAGGTCAATAGATAATCTTTTAATTATTAATTATTTCAAATTGAAATCTTCTCTTTACATGAATATAATTATATTATCGGATACAAATATAAAAGGCCTACTTAACTCAGTGGTTAGAGTATCGCTTTCATACGGCGAGAGTCATTGGTTCAAATCCAATAGTAGGTAATTCGTATTAGATGTCACTCATATTTAAGTGACATCTAAAAAATTTAATCTTGTATATCAAATCATAAATCAAAAAATTTAGTTGGAAACATTTGAAGAAGTATTTGCGTTTATTGCTTCTAGTCTTGCTTTAGCTCTTTCAAAAGCCAAATTAGCTTCGATAATTTGTTTCTTACCCTCTGCTTGAGCGAGATTACTTTTAGTTTTTCGAAAGGTTTCTTGAGCTTCCTGAAAATCTATTTCGATAGCTTTTTCAGCTTCATTAACTAAAATAATCATTTGATTATTCTCTATCATAGCAAAACCACCCATTAATGCCATAGTAGACCATTGTTGTTCCTTAATACGTATTTTTACGATTCCTATGTCCAAAGCAGTTAGCAAAGGAGCATGATTAGGTAATATACCAATTTGTCCACTATTTGTGGATAGGATAATTTCTTGAATTTCGGAATTCCAAACAATTCGATTAGGCGCCATTACACGAAGATTTAATGTCACTTGCTTCAACCCCCCACTTGTAAAGTAGCAGCTTTTGCAGTAACTTCGTCAATATTTCCTACCAAGTAAAAAGCTTGTTCAGGGAGATTGTCTAATTCTCCAGAAAGAATCATTTGAAAACCTTTTATAGTTTCTCGCAGACTAACATACTTACCTGGAGAACCAGTAAAAACTTCTGCTACAAAAAAAGGCTGAGATAAGAATCTCTCAATTTTGCGTGCTCTTGCTACGGTTAAACGATCTTCTTCAGATAATTCGTCTAATCCCAAAATAGCTATAATGTCTTGTAATTCCTTGTATCGTTGTAAAGTTTGTTTCACCCCCTGTGCAGTCTCGTAATGCTCTTCACCTACAATCCAAGGTTGTAGCATTGTAGACGTTGAATCCAAAGGATCTACGGCAGGATAAATTCCTTTTGCTGCTAAACCCCTTGACAAAACGGTAGTTGCATCCAAGTGCGCAAAAGTAGTAGCAGGAGCAGGATCGGTTAAATCATCTGCAGGTACATAAACCGCTTGAATAGAAGTTATTGATCCTTCTTTCGTAGAAGTAATTCTTTCTTGCAAAGTACCCATTTCTGTACTTAAAGTAGGTTGATATCCGACAGCGGATGGCATTCTCCCTAATAAAGCTGAAACTTCTGACCCTGCTTGTACAAAGCGAAAAATATTATCAATAAATAGAAGCACATCTTGTTTATTGATATCTCGAAAATATTCCGCCATAGTTAGAGCTGTTAAACCAACCCTCATACGAGCACCTGGTGGTTCATTCATTTGACCGTATACTAAGGCTACTTTTGATTCTGAAATATTTTGTTCATTAATTACTTTCGATTCTTTCATTTCCATGTAAAGGTCGTTTCCTTCACGAGTACGTTCTCCTACTCCGCCAAAAACTGAAACACCTCCATGTGCTTTAGCTATGTTATTGATTAACTCCATAATAAGTACAGTTTTACCAACCCCAGCTCCTCCGAATAATCCAATTTTTCCTCCACGGCGATAAGGTGCTAAAAGATCCACAACTTTGATTCCTGTTTCAAAAATGGATAATTTAGTATCTAATTGGGTAAAAGCGGGAGCCGATCTATGAATTGGGAATGTTGTACCAGCATCTACAGGACCTAAATTATCAACAGGTTCTCCTAAAACATTAAAAATTCTTCCAAGAGTTGCTTCACCAACAGGAACACTTAAAGGAGCTCCGGTATCAATAACTTCCATTCCTCGCATTAAACCATCGGTAGCACTCATGGCAACGGCTCTTACTTTATTATTTCCTAATAATTGCTGAACCTCGCAAGTAACATTAATTTCTTGACCTGCCGAATTCTGACCTTGAACAACTAAAGAATTATAAATATTAGGCATTTTGCCAGGTGAAAAAGCAACATCGAGTACTGGACCGATAATCTGAGTAATATTTCCAACATTCTTAACAACAAGTGTGGAAGCCCCAAGAAATAAAAGATTCGTTATCATAAATTTTTTGAGAAGTTTATTATAATTAAAGTATAGCGGAAAAATATTTTGTATCGGAAGAATCAATTAATAATTAAGACCTATTATCCTAATAAAATAATTGGAGATATATGGTCTACTTTGTTTCCATGATATTTTGACCCATTTATCCTATTGTTTAATAACTAACTGAACGCCGGAAGCTTAAGTAATAAAAAAAAATATATATATATTTTTTTTTATCTATCCCTTCTATTCTATCTATATAATATCCGTTACGATTCCATCTTAAGATACATTTTTTAGTAAATTTTGTCCAATTTTTATATCTAACTCGATTATATATAATACAAGTATATAATGAATCTATACACTGGAAATGTTCCAGGGTCAATCTGGAAAGTTTAGGAAAAATCTAAGTTGTGTTGGGACAAAAAAACAACCGGGTTGCATTACATATGATAAACAATATAGAATGATAGTGATGTTTTATTATTAGGTAATATTCCTAATTCAGAAATTGGATAAAACTGTTTCTGGGCAAAAAATTTTTATTGGGAAAGAAAGATCCCACTATCGGGCAGACCTCATCTTTGCTAGAGTATAAATTGATTTGTAGGGAGGGACTTATGTCACCACAAACGGAAACTAAAACAGGTGCTGGATTTAAAGCTGGTGTTAAAGATTATAGATTAACTTATTATACTCCCGACTATGAAACAAAGGAGACAGATATTTTAGCAGCATTTCGTATGACTCCTCAACCTGGAGTACCAGAACAAGAAGCAGGAGCAGCAGTAGCTGCTGAATCTTCCACCGGTACATGGACTACGGTTTGGACTGATGGACTTACAAGTCTTGATCGTTACAAAGGTCGATGCTATGATATTGAACCCGTTCCTGGAGAGGATAATCAATTTATTGCTTATGTGGCTTATCCATTAGATTTATTTGAGGAAGGCTCCGTTACAAACCTGTTCACTTCTATTGTAGGTAATGTATTCGGATTCAAAGCTTTACGAGCGTTACGTCTCGAAGATTTACGAATTCCTCCAGCTTATGTTAAAACTTTTCAAGGACCACCTCATGGTATCCAAGTTGAAAGGGATAAATTGAATAAATATGGTCGTCCTCTATTGGGATGTACTATAAAACCTAAATTAGGTCTATCCGCTAAAAATTATGGTAGAGCTGTATATGAATGTCTTCGTGGTGGACTTGACTTCACAAAAGATGATGAAAATGTAAACTCTCAACCATTTATGCGTTGGAGAGATCGTTTCTTGTTTGTAGCAGAAGCTCTTTTCAAATCTCAAGCCGAAACCGGCGAAATCAAAGGACATTATTTAAATGCTACTGCAGGTACATCTGAAGAAATGTTGAAAAGAGCAGAATGTGCTAGAGAATTGGGTGTACCAATTGTTATGCATGATTATCTTACAGGAGGCTTTACCGCAAATACCAGTTTAGCTCATTATTGTCGAGATAATGGTTTACTTCTTCATATTCATCGTGCAATGCATGCAGTTATTGATAGACAGAAAAATCACGGTATGCATTTCCGTGTCTTAGCTAAAGCATTGCGTTTATCCGGTGGAGATCATATTCATGCTGGTACTGTTGTAGGTAAATTGGAGGGGGAACGCGAAGTAACACTAGGCTTTGTAGACTTATTGCGTGATGATTATATAGAAAAAGATAGAAGTCGTGGTATTTATTTCACACAAGATTGGGTATCTCTACCAGGTGTTTTACCTGTAGCATCCGGAGGCATTCATGTTTGGCATATGCCGGCTCTAACCGAAATTTTTGGAGATGATTCCGTATTACAGTTTGGTGGTGGAACTTTGGGACATCCTTGGGGAAATGCACCTGGTGCAGTTGCTAACCGAGTTGCTTTAGAAGCTTGCGTACAAGCACGTAATGAAGGACGTGATCTTGCTCGTGAAGGTAATGAAGTTATTCGTGAAGCAACTAAATGGAGTCCTGATTTGGCTGCTGCCTGTGAAGTTTGGAAAGAAATAAAATTTGAATATGAAACAATAGATACATTATAATTATAATTTTTTTCACCTCAAATTTGGGGTGAAAAAAATTATAAAACTCTTTGCATGAATCTTATTGGGTTTGTAGCTCAGCGGATTAGAGCTCATGGTTCCGCAGCATGAGGTCAAGGGTTCGAATCCCTTCTAACCCTTTCGGAATAAATGATCCCTCCTTAAATCTTGAAATTTTTTGTACAGGAATAGATTTCGTTTTATTATCAAATTAGTTAATTCTAATTTTTAAGGATTTGGATTTCTAATTCAATAAATGTTAGATCTTACGAACAATTTGATTATCTCATATATTCTCACACATTTTTCCAATTAAAATATTTAAGGAATTGGTAATCAATTTTTCGTTTTTCTCGAGACCTCATAATCATTTTTTGAAAAAGGAAGGAGCTTTTGATGTCTTTAATGAATTGGTTCGAAGATAAACGAAGATTTGGCGGATTAATTGGAGCTTTCATCGAAAAAGCTACGAAAGGATATATATTCAGTGAAAGAGAAAAAGATAAATATATAGAGATTGATACTACCAAAGGTTTATGGACTAGATGTGATAATTGCGAAAACATGTTATATGTTAGATTTTTGAGACAAAATAAACGAATTTGCGAAGAATGCGGATACCACTTACAAATGAGCAGTACAGAAAGAATTGAACTCCTAATCGATTATGGAACTTGGTATCCTATGGATGAAGATATGACTGCTCGAGATGTTCTTAAATTTTCTGACGAAGATTCCTACAAGAATCGAATCGCATTTTATCAAAAACGAACAGGTTTAACCGATGCTATTCAAACAGGTACAGGTGAATTGAATGGAATTCCTATTGCACTCGGAGTTATGGATTTTCAATTCATGGGAGGTAGTATGGGTTCTGTGGTAGGCGAAAAAATAACTCGTCTTATCGAATATGCTACTTTAAAAGCGATCCCATTAATAATAGTGTGTTCTTCAGGTGGAGCTCGTATGCAAGAAGGTACATTGAGTTTAATGCAAATGGCTAAAATATCTTCAGTTTTACAGATCCATCAGGCACGAAAAAGACTACTTTATATAGCCATTCTTACGTATCCTACAACAGGAGGAGTTACTGCAAGTTTTGGTATGTTAGGAGATATTATCATTGCTGAGCCTAAAGCCTATATTGCATTTGCTGGTAAACGTGTAATTGAACAAACTTTACGTCAAAAAATACCAGATGGTTTTCAAGTTGCAGAATCTTTATTTGATCATGGTTTACTCGATTTGATCGTTCCGCGTAATTTGTTAAAAGGTGTTTTAAGCGAGATTTTTGAGCTTTATGGATCAGCCCTTCCGCAAAAAACATAATGATTATTTTTTCAGATAAATGAAGAATTGAGCTATACTCTTGGAATATTGAATAAAAACTATATATTATTCATTGGAATAAAATAAAATTTCTATTTAGTTTAATTTTGAATAAGATATAGTATTATATTTATTTTTTCTGACAATTTAATCCTGAGGTTATTTATCATCATGACAGCTTCTTATTTACCTTCTATTTTTGTACCTTTAGTAGGTTTAGTTTTTCCAGCTATTACAATGGCTTCTTTGTTTATATATATCGAACGAGATGACATTTTATAAAATTATTATTAGGGAATAATAATAATAATAATAATAATAATAATAATAATAATAATAATAATAATAATAATAATAATAATAATAAAATGGAAAAGATAATAGTATTTCATGTATATATAATACATAGGGTATTATTGCTTTCTCCATTTTTATTGGAAAATATAAAAAATTATTAATTTCAATCAGTTTCAAAATCAAGAACGATAAACTCTTTATTTACAAAATTTAATATTATTCAATAATTCCTAGGAGATTTAGCTTCGTTATGAATTTACAAATTGAAGATATTCGAGTAGATTTTGTAACAGGATCTCGAAGAATCAGTAATTTTTGCTGGGCTTTCCTTCTTCTATCAGGTGCGTTAGGTTTTTCCTCTGTTGGTTTTTCCAGTTACTTGCAGAAAAATTTAATACCTTTTCTATCCGCTGAGCAAATTTCGTTTATTCCCCAAGGACTTGTTATGTTTTTTTATGGTATAGCAGGTTCGTTTATCAGTTTCTATTTATGGTGTACTATTTTGTGGAACGTAGGTAGTGGCTATAATAGATTCGATAAACGAAAAGGAATATTATCTATCTTTCGTTGGGGATTTCCCGGAAGAAACCGCCGAATTTTTATTCAATTTTTTATTAAAGATATTCAGGCGATACGTATGGAAGTTCAAGAAGGATTTTTATCTCGTAAAATTCTTTACATAAAAATGAAAGGTCAACAAGATATTCCTTTGAGTCGTATTGAAGAGTACTCAACATTGGAAGAAATGGAAAATAAAGCGGCTGAATTAGCCCGTTTTTTGAAAATTTCTATTGAAGGTATTTAAGAAAAATCCGACTAAGTTTCTTTTTTCAAAGTCATGAAAAATTTATATGCTGTTTTTTTTTTTTCAGCGAAATTCAAGTAGTTTTTATGAAAAACCTATACCACCGACGGATTGGACCATATCGTTGTCTGGAAAAAGCCTATAGAGCTGGCAAACGTATACAAAAAATAAAAAAAAATTATTTCTTGTATAGAAATATGCTTTTTTCCTCGAAACGATCTTGGCAATCTATTCCTTTTTATACGAATACAGAATTAAATGATTCTGTTTTTATAATATATCTAAGTCTCTTCGAATATAGAATTAGTTTATACCTAATGAATTTATTCTACTTTTTGAGATTTAGGATATTAAATCAGTTTCAAAGTTTTTCTTTCGGAAATAAAATTTCGAAATATAAATCTTATGAAAAAGGCTTCAAAACTTATTCGATTTTCACAAATAGTGTAGAAAAAGGATTAATTAAAAAAATTAATAGAAAATTAGCTTGGATCGAAGCAACTCTGAATGATTCACATATATGGAAACACTACTATTTATTCCCTTCGTTTACATCTTCTGATGTAAAAGAAGACAATAAATATTCCGTATTAGGAACGACAAAAAATCCGGGATTAACAACGATAGCTTATGAATCTATAGGTTTTTTACCACGGTCAATAACACGTACCTTTTCTAGATTCAAGGCCGAATTGACAAACCAATCAAGCTCATTAGTACTCCAGGATTTTAGATTAGCAAAATATCAGGCATTAGCTTCTTTACAATATATTGGATGTTTAATTATTATTCCTTTAGCAATTTCTATTTTTTCTCAAAAATGTTTTTCAGAACCTTGGATTAATCATTGGTGGAATAGTTATCAATCCCAGATTTTTCTCACGTCTTTTCAAGAAGAAAAAGCTCTAGAAAAGCTTCGAGAAATTGAAGAACTTTTCTGGTTAGATAAAATTATGGCAAATCCATTGTTTGAGACGCATTCACAAAATTTGAATGGTGAAATACACCAACAAACCATTGACTTGGTTGATAATTACAACGATGACAGTATAAAAACCATTTCACATTTATTGACAGATATTGTTTATTTGATCACTTTAAGTGGTTTATTCATCCTTGGTAAAGAACGTCTTGTTATTTTAAATTCGTGGGCTCAAGAATTATTTTATAGTCCGAGTGATACAATGAAGGCTTTCTCCATTCTTCTATTAACCGATCTATGCATTGGATTTCATTCTCCGCATGGTTGGGAACTTGTAATAAGTTCTTGTTTCGAACATTTTGGATTTGTTCATAACAAACGTGTAATTTCCTGTTTTGTTTCGACATTTCCAGTTATTTTAGATACAGTCTTTAAATATTGGATTTTTCGTCATTTAAATCGTATATCCCCTTCCATCGTAGCAACTTATCATACTATGAATGAGTGAATAAATTCAACTTTTATTATAAAAGATTTTATCTATCACAAAGTAAAAAACTATTCAAATTTATTTTTTACATAAGAATTTAAACAAAATTAGAAAATTCTTGATTTTTTTATTTTTATCGCTAGTACAATGGCAGATGTCTTAGATCGAGTAATTCAAATAAATATATTAATTACTCTTCAAAATTATTTGAAACGGATAAGTGAACTATGCAAAATAGAAAATTGAATAACTTGATTATAGAATTGGTAACTCGATCGATTTCCATACTTATTATTATTATGGATATAGCGGTTTGGCCATCTGTTTCGGAAGCATACCCCATTTTTGCACAACAGGGTTTTGATAATCCTCGAGAAGCTACTGGACGTATCGTATGTGCTAATTGTCACTTAGCAAAAAAGTCTGTCGATATTGAAGTTCCACAATCTGTTCTTCCAGACACAGTTTTTGAAGCAGTTGTTAAAATTCCGTATGATTTACAAATGAAACAAGTACTTGCTAATGGAAAAAAAGGTTCTCTAAATGTTGGAGCAGTTCTCATTTTACCGGAGGGTTTTGAGTTAGCTCCTTCCAATCGTATTCCTCCTGAAATAAAAGAAAAGATAGGGAATCTTTTCTTTCAACCTTATAGCAGCGATAAAAAAAATATTTTAGTAATAGGTCCTATTCCAGGGAAAAAATATAGTGAAATTGTTTTTCCGATTCTTTCGCCAGATCCAGCTACTGATAAAGAAGCTCATTTCTTAAAATATCCCATATATGTGGGTGGAAATAGGGGAAGAGGACAAATCTATCCCGATGGAAATAGAAGCAATAATACAGTTTATAATGCTTCAGCAACGGGTACAATAAAAAAGATTATGCGCAAAGAAAAAGGTGGATATGAAATAATAATAGATGACATATCAGATGGTCATGAAGTTATTGATACTATACCTCCAGGGCCAGAATTAATTATTTCAGAGGGTGAATCTGTAAAGACTGATCAACCTCTAACTAATAATCCAAATGTTGGTGGATTTGGTCAAAGTGATGCAGAGATAGTACTTCAAGATCCATTACGTATTCAAGGTCTTTTGCTTTTTTTCGGGTCAGTTATTCTAGCGCAAATTTTTCTGGTACTCAAAAAGAAACAATTTGAAAAAGTACAATTAGCTGAAATGAATTTTTAGGTTTTTATTTCATTCAAATCAATTTCAAAGAGTTTGTTACGATAAAACTTTTTTCATTATATTTTATCGAAAAAACTTTACCCTTTTTAGTCAAAAGGGTAAAGTTTAATAACTAAGTCCTAAAAAAGATCATCCATTTGCATCTATACCTTTTTTGTATTATTTCATCCTTGCATTATAGAGATGATCCCAATCCGGAATACGAGCCATAGAAAAAGATACCTACCAAACCGATCACGATGATACCAGCTACAGTACCTATTAGCCATAAAGGAATCCTTCCGGTAGTATTGGCCATTGAATTAACCCCCCTCCTTCTTTTTCAAAATTTTATTAAATAGTCATATCTATAGACATATACAGTTACAAATAATAGTTAAAAATTTTTTCTTCCAGATAAGGCAAAAACTTTATCTTCTTAATTAAAAAAATAATTAGAAAAAAGAACAGCAAGTACAAATACTAGTAGTAAACCCCAATAGAGGCTAGTACGATTTAATTCTACACTTTGTTTATTTGGATTTGGTTGTGTCATAGTTTTAAAATTATTTTTTTAAGAGTTTATCGTTGGATAAACTGCATTGCTGATATTGCTCCCAAAAAGAAAACTGTAGGTACAGCCAATCCATGAACGGCTAACCATCTTACTGTAAAGATTGGATAGATTTTATCTATAGTCATTAATACTCTCCCTAAAAGGATTTTGTAAATTCATCAATTTGTTCTAACGAATTGAAACGACCAGTAATTAGTGGAACTTCTTGTCGATTTTCCGTAAAATATTCATTTGGACGGGGACTTCCGAATACATCGTAAGCCAAACCTGTGCTGACAAATAACCAACCCGCAATGAATAAGGAAGGTATAGTAATGCTATGGATTACCCAATATCGAATACTGGTAATTATATCAGCAAAAGGACGCTCTCCTGTATTTCCAGACATGGTTAGCTCCGTGTATATTTGTAAAGAAAAAAGGGATCATTAATCCCATAAAGGAGTAAAATTAGAAGATTCGTAATCTGCTAATATTTGGCCCCCTCAATCTTGTTATGTTGTCAATTTCATACCAAAGGTATTTCTGAAGCATACTTAACTTAGTATAGCTAACGTTCTTTCAACGTAGCAAGAAAAATTTTAATAAATTTTAAATGGATCAAATTGATATTAAATAGAATAATAAGTCCCAAATAGTTTCTTAAAAATAGAAAGTTATTATAATAAATTGAATTATTTATCAGTTTTGCTTAGTATTTACATTTTCATATCCAAAATAAATAATGAATTTTTCAAATTAAAGATTTTATATATTAAATGTCTTTACTTATTTATGAATTCGAATTCGATTCAGATTTTTGTTGAGTAATGTAAATACTAAACCGAAAAAACTCATAATACTATCCGATATTTTTTCAAAGAAAAAGTATTATTATCATCATTATATATTATAATAATAGTTATTTACCCTCTACCTTATTACCATTACTATTATTATTAGTTATACATACTCCATATACTTTTTTTATCATATGAATCGAAAAAATTTAAATTTTTTTTCCGGTATAAATTTTATATAATTCATTCACGGAAGTATATATGATATCATTATTAGGTTCTTCATGCTTATTATATTTAGTTATCTCCTGTTTCTAATTGGAGCTTTAGTTTTAGCATTAGTTTTATTCATCGGTTTAAGCAAAATAGAACTTATTTAGAAAAAATGATTTAGGGGGATATAAAATTTCACTGTATTTCTCAAAAATTAATTAGGGATCGGCAATGAACTGAAAAAATCCATCAATTGGATATTATTTCGATCGATGAAGGAGAATAAATGGTTGAAGCTTTGTTGTCTGGGATTGTTCTGGGTCTAATTCCAATAACTTTGGTTGGATTATTCGTAACTGCATATTTACAATATCGACGTGGCGATCAATTAGATCTTTAAATTATTATTGAATTTCGTTCCTTTTCAAGAACTTTCCTCGAGAGGTTTTATGCAGAACTAGAACCTCTCAACATTCACGCTCTGTGGGACTTGAACCTACGACATCAGGTTTTGGAGACCTGCGTTCTACCGAACTGAACTAAGAGCGTTTTTAGAATGACTTAAATTTAAATCTTGATATATATATATATATCAAGATAGGGATGACAGGATTCGAACCTGCGACATTTTGTACCCAAAACAAACGCGCTACCAAACTGCGCTACATCCCTTAACTTCTCATTATCTGAGATTATTGTACTCGGTTATTTCTTTATATATTTAATTATCCCATTCTTTTTTTCCTAATTAAAAGATTCAAGTATATGGGAAGTTAAAAAACAATAGGCATTTTTTTAGTATATCATGACTAAACTGTTTCCTTTTTCCCATTGCGATAATTAAGGTAATGCAGTATGTACCATATACAAATATACAAATTAAAACATAGAATGAATTATCTTTAGAAAATAAAAAAGGAAAATTAACGATGCAAGATGCAAAAACCTATCTATCTACAGCACCCGTTTTAGCTACGTTGTGGTTCGGATTCTTGGCCGGTTTATTGATAGAGATTAATCGTTTTTTTCCAGATGCATTAGTTCTTCCATTTATTTAAAAATTGATACCAACTAACTATTTAAAAAATAATGAATGAGAATTTTATATAGCTCCATTAATTTTTTGTCTCAAATAGTTAAGGTTCGTGATTGGTGTTCATTGATATTTTTTTTTAATGGTTTTTTTAAACCCGTTTCAAATAGAAAATTATGGCTAAAAGTAAAGAGATAAGAGTAACAATCAATTTAGAATGTATTGATTGTGCACAAAATTTTGGAAAAAGATGTCGTCGAGGTATCTCCCGATATACTACTCGAAAAAATCGTCGCAATACTCCAATTAGATTGGAATTGAAAAAATTTTGTCGTTATTGTGGTAGGCATACTATTCACAGAGAAATAAAAAAATGAAGAGTGTTTCAAAGGTTTATAGAATTAAGTTATGACCAAATCTAGAAAATCCTCCCGTAAACGTATTCCAGCAATTAGATCCGGAGAATTCATTGATTATAAAAATATAAATTTGCTTCGACGATTTATTAGTGAGCAAGGAAAAATTTTATCTAGACGAACAAATAGATTAACTTCAAAGCAACAGCGTTTATTGACTCTAGCAATTAAACGAGCTCGTGTTTTAGCTTTATTACCTTTCCTTAATAACGAAAATTGATTCGTTATTTCTTATGCAAATTTTTTGCTATCATTAGAACCTCCCGGATGTTTTATTTTAGAACTTACCGGAGAGGTTCTTTGCTATTTCTATTATTTCTTGCTAATGTCTTTTACTATTGCGGAAAGAGCTAATCTGTCTAATATAGCGATTTGGGCAAGTATTTTTCGATTTAAAAGAATTCTGTTTCGATACGAATATTGAATTAGTTTGTTATAGGAAATTCCATTATCTCGCGCTGCTGCATTAAGTCGAACAATCCATAAACGTCGAAGATTTCTTTTTCTTCTAACCCCATCGCGATAAGATGACGCTAATGCTCTCATTCCCTGTTGGTTAGCAGTTCGAAAAAGTTTCGAATGAGTTCCACGAGATCCAGATGTAAGTGTAAGAATATTCTTACGACGTTTTCGTGCCACGTAACCACGTTTAACTCTAGTCATTTATTTATACTACTCTCCCAAATTGCTAAAAAACCTTCTATGCGAGAAATAAAAAAAATAATTAATTACGAAATATTGCTTAATTTTTCCGTATTTCTAGTTCCTTTTACTAGCTGCAATTTTATATATTGATGCGTTATAGCTTATATATATCGAACTTATTCACTTCATATTTTTTATTAAATCGTTATATACCTTCTCTCTAAATTTCTGATGTATGAAATAAAAAATTCCAGAAGTTTTTGCTGCTATAACTTTCCTCAACATGATTCTTTTGGATTTGATAACCTCTTAATGAGAGAGGAATGAGACCTCCAACTAGACAAAATCATGAATTCCTTTGTTTCTGTAGTTTCTCCTTCAACGATTAGGTCCTTTCAAAATGCCGAAGCTTATATATGTTAATTTTCAGTCACTTGTATATTTCCTGATTCTGAGCTTTTTTCTATAAATCAAATGATAGAGAAAAAAATTCTCTTATAGGAAAATTTTTTATTTCATCAATGACACTTTATTGAAAAATTCGCTGGATAGCTGACCGTTACATTTCGTTTTTGCAATAATATAATCAATATATTTTAAAATTTTTGGATATATTCCTCGCTTAATGAATTGATGATCAATCGCTATCATTGAAGAATAGCTTTCCACCCAAAATAAAGGTGATCGTCGGATTCGCACCGAAAAAACTATGAATTTCATTCAGAATAAAATGAATGATGTCTCTTTATTCCAATTATTATGAGAGAAATCTGCATTATAGTTATCTCAAATAATAAAGTTTTAAATTCAAACAAGTCGCACATACACTCTAGTACATACTCCTCGACGTTGGGGACATCCTCTAAGGGCAGGGGATTTTGTTCTATTTCCAATAGGTTGTCTTTTATTTCTAATTAGTTGTTGAATAGTAGGCATTCTTAATTGTCTGCAGAATCTAACAGTTCGGATTAAACCTAACCCTAATAAAATTATTTACTTTTATATATTTATTTTTAATTATTCGTAGAATTCGAACTATTTTCTATAGCAACTAAGTCGACAATACCATAGACTTTTGCTTCTTTCGCCGACATAAAAACATCTCTTTCCATATCTTCGGAAATAACCCACAAAGGTTTACCTGTTCTTTGTACATAAACTTTGGTGATACAATCGCGGAGTTTCAAAACTTCTTCGGCCTCCATAATGCATTCTCCGGCTTGTCCATCGTAATAAGAACTAGCTGGTTGATGAATCATTACCCTATTAATAAAATATCTTAGCTTTTTGTTTAAAATTCAAAATGAAACGAATGAATGAACTGTACATGCATTATTAGGTGCATACAGCTTTGCAATATAATATATATATATATATATATATTCGATATCCTTCTCGAATTTATATAATAATTCCGAAATTGTAAAAATCTTATTCTATAGTCTAAAAAACCATCTTTCATATAATATAATAGTACGATCGTTCCATTGCTATATGAAAACTAAAAAGATGTATTTTCATATAACAATTTCAAAGTTTTTTCCAGTTAAAATTTCATGAGTAAAATTTTTTATATGAATTTATGACGCTAAAATAAATTCATTTAAAATAGAATTCATACTGAAAATTTCTCATTTGTGTATAAAACGATTAAGTAGTCGTGTTATTTCCACTTTAACCTCTTCGGGGTTAGACATAAACATGAAAGAAAAACTCATTGACACAAAGCGTGAGGTAGTGCTATACGTTTGGTGATCTCTCCCCCGGTTAAAATGAAAGAACCCATCGAAGCTGCTAATCCCATGCAAATTGTATGTACATCAGGTACTACGAATTGCATAGCGTCATAAACAGAAATTCCAGCTAGAACGGCACCACCTGGGGAATTTACATATAAGTACATATCTTTACTTTCATCTTCTCCATTAAGGTACATCATAATACCAATAAGTTGGTTTGCTATTTCGTCATCCACTTGTTGACCTAGAAAAAGTAATCTTTCCCGATAAAGTCGATTGATTAAGATAAATTCGTCATTTTTTTCTCATAGAAACTGTACGAGCATTTTGTAAATGCATACAGCTTAAACCGTTGTAAAAAATTAGATATTTTCCACATATTGTTGTTCAATTTTTTATTTTATCCATTGAACTTCTTATATTGTATATTGATGTATTTTTTTGTATTACAACAATTTTTTTTATTTTCATAATAGTTTTTAATTCAAATCTTTAGGTTCAGGCTCTACTTCATTAAAAAAATTAATCCGATTTTTATTTGTACGTATAAACAAATAATTTAAATTTATTAATTATAGTTTCGCAATCTTTTATTTAGTTACTAATTAAACAACTGAAAGAAGTTCAAATACTTCATTTATTGGAATTAACCATAGATTTATCCGATTGATAATTTTTTCAATCTCAACCTCACGCTTTGGATTTTTCAACGGATTCGTGAATTTCGAGTGAGTGATGAACGATTCATTCGGATAGAATGATGGATGATAGATTCCGTATAACTAAAATGTTTAATAAGTCGCACTATACGTCAATCCATACGGCATCTTCTTCTCCAGGGAGACGAAAAGGAACTTTAGGAACACCAATAGGCATATTTATCTCTCCATGAATTAAATACAACTCTATTATTTTAAAACGTAGGTAATGAGACAAATAAATTATAATAGATTAATATTATATCGTAATAGTCATGAAAAACATATCAAATTATATCAAATTCGATATATAATACTTCATAAGTGTAAATGACATATTTGAATGCATATTTAATTAAAAATATAAGTGGGACCAATCTCCGCGCTGTGAACCCAAATACAGAAATGCTAAAATGTTTTTGTTTATGTCTATTGGTAAAGAACTTAATTAGTATTTTATGTTAACCCCTGGGATGATTACGAAGGGTTTAAGGAATAGCTAATAGCATTTTCCAATGCGAAAAAGTTACATAGTTTTTTTTAATTCTCTCTGAGAAAGGGGTATTTTATGGGTTTACCTTGGTACCGTGTTCATACCGTTGTTTTAAATGATCCCGGTCGCTTAATTGCTGTACACTTAATGCATACTGCGTTAGTTTCTGGTTGGGCTGGTTCAATGGCTTTATATGAATTAGCTGTTTTTGATCCCTCAGATCCTGTTCTTGATCCAATGTGGAGACAAGGTATGTTTGTGATACCTTTCATGACTCGTTTAGGAATAACAAAATCATGGGGAGGATGGAGTATCACGGGAGAAACTGTAACTAACGCCGGTATATGGAGTTATGAAGGTGTAGCTGCAGTACATATAGTATTATCGGGTTTATTATTTTTGGCCGCTATCTGGCATTGGGTTTTTTGGGATTTAGAATTATTCCGTGATGAACGTACGGGCAAACCCTCGCTCGATTTACCCAAAATCTTTGGAATTCATTTGTTTCTTTCTGGAGTACTTTGTTTCGCGTTTGGAGCTTTCCATGTAACAGGTTTGTTCGGTCCTGGTATATGGGTATCTGATCCTTATGGATTAACTGGAAAGATACAACCCGTAGCACCAGCTTGGGGTGCAGAAGGCTTCGATCCTTTCGTTGCAGGAGGTATCGCTTCCCATCATATTGCTGCAGGTATCTTAGGTATATTAGCAGGTCTGTTTCATCTTAGTGTTCGTCCTCCCCAAAGATTATATAAAGGGTTACGTATGGGAAATGTCGAAACAGTCTTATCTAGCAGTATTGCTGCCGTTTTTTTCGCTGCCTTTGTTGTTGCTGGAACTATGTGGTATGGTTCTGCGGCAACTCCAATAGAATTGTTTGGCCCTACGCGTTACCAATGGGACCTAGGATATTTTCAACAAGAAATAGATCGACGAATTCGTTCAGCAAAAACGGAAAATATTAATTTATCAGAAGTTTGGTCCAAAATTCCTGAAAAATTAGCTTTTTATGATTATATTGGTAATAATCCTGCAAAAGGTGGTTTATTCAGAGCTGGTGCAATGGATAATGGAGATGGAATAGCTGTTGGTTGGTTAGGTCATGCTGTTTTTAAAGATAAAGAAGGACACGAACTTTTTGTACGTCGTATGCCTACTTTTTTCGAAACTTTCCCAGTCGTTTTGTTAGATGAAGAAGGAATTGTTCGAGCCGATGTTCCTTTTAGAAGAGCAGAATCCAAATATAGTGTTGAACAAGTAGGTGTTACTGTTGAATTTTATGGTGGTGAACTCGACGGAGTTAATTTCGATGACCCAGCTACTGTAAAAAAATATGCTAGACGTGCTCAATTAGGTGAAATTTTTGAATTTGATCGTGCTACTCTAAAGTCCGATGGTGTTTTTCGCAGTAGTCCACGAGGTTGGTTCACTTTTGGTCATGCCACATTTGCTCTTCTCTTCTTTTTTGGTCATATATGGCACGGTGCTCGAACACTTTTCAGAGATGTTTTTGCAGGTATTGATCCAGATTTGGATGCTCAACTTGAATTTGGAGCTTTTCAAAAATTAGGAGATTTAACTACCAAGAGATAGAATTTTTGAATTTTATTTCTATGTTTTTTTCTTAATAGATGGAGATCAAGTATAAAAAACAGATGTTTCAATCTGTTCCATCTATCCAATTTGTCTAAAAAAATGATCATTTGATTACTACGAAAATTCTATGTAAATTTTTACCCAATATACAAACATATGGAAGCATTGGTTTATACATTTTTATTGGTAGGTACTTTAGGAATTATTTTCTTTGCTATTTTTTTCAGGGAACCGCCCAAAGTACCAAGCAAAGGGAAGAAATAAAATCTTCCATCAAATCTTGTATTTTTCTATGACCAATGACTCTCTAAATAGAAAGTCATTAGTCATATTTAATCTTCATGTTCCTCGAAGGGATCCCTAAGTTCATCAGAAGGTTTTCCAAAAGCAGTATAGAGGGCATAACCAGTAAAACTGATAAGTAAACAAGATATGGAGATAGCGACAAAAGTTGCAGTTTCCATTTTTAATTAGTTCCAAGATAATGGTATATTTTCGATGTATATTTTTAATATAATAGTACACAAAGTTATTAAATCTCAACCAAATCCGAGAAGTTTATGGCTACACAAATAATTGATGATGCTCCTAAAACAGGAGGAAAAAAAAGTGGTATAGGTGATATATTAAAACCATTGAATTCGGAATATGGAAAAGTAGCTCCCGGCTGGGGAACAACCCCTTTAATGGGTATTGCAATGGCTCTTTTTGCAGTTTTTTTAGTTATCATTTTGGAACTTTATAATTCTTCCGTTTTATTAGATGGAGTTCAAGTTAGTTGGTAATACATTAGGATTTGAAGAAAAATGAATAGCTACAAAAAGAATTTGTAATCTGTAAAAGATAACTTTTTATTTTGGTAGTTCAATCGTGTAATTATTAATCAGAAGGATTTTTTCGAATATGGGTGTGCGACTCGTTTGGATCAATCGTTTTATTAATAGTATGGGATTTGTAATCCCCTCATATTAAATGAGATTTTTATCTTGTCAAATGCTTCCAAAATTATTAGCACTTGAAGCACAAAAGTAAAAGAAATGAAAACTATGACTAATTTGTATAAACCCATTCATTCGACTCCGTAATCGACCTCTGGATATCTCTCAATTTCAATTACTTAATAGATATTAAAATGTTATATATATTTTTTTCGAAATTTTTGAATAGAAAGATTTACTGAATAAATGATAAGAAAGAGTTTAATCCATTATATCTTTCTCTCTAAGTCATCGGAGCGTAATCAGAATCTAAAGTTTTAGTAAAAATTATTACGATTTGAACAAGATAATCTTGGTATTGAATTTAACAAATTAAAGAGATTGCTCAAATTTTTACAAAAATTCGAAAAAATGAATTATAGAAATTAACTTGAGACGTTGGCGAGTAGAAATTTTTAAATATTTTGAATATTTGGAGATTTTTTTCGTTTGAGCCGTGTGATTATAAATAATCACTTACGGTTTCTTGGGGGGGAAACATTTCTAACCTATCCCGATAAGGTTTATGATTGGTTTGAAGAGCGCTTAGAGATCCAAGCGATTGCAGATGATATCACCAGTAAATATGTACCTCCGCATGTTAATATTTTTTATTGTTTGGGTGGTATTACTTTAACATGTTTTTTGGTTCAAGTAGCTACCGGATTTGCCATGACTTTCTATTATCGGCCTACTGTAATTGAAGCTTTTTCATCTGTTCAGTATATAATGACTGAGGTTAATTTTGGTTGGCTTATTCGGTCAGTTCATCGATGGTCAGCAAGTATGATGGTTCTAATGATGATTTTGCATATTTTTCGTGTTTATCTTACAGGTGGTTTCAAGAAACCACGTGAATTGACTTGGGTTACTGGTGTTATTTTAGCAGTATTAACCGTGTCTTTTGGTGTGACGGGTTATTCATTACCTTGGGATCAAATTGGTTACTGGGCTGTCAAAATTGTAACTGGTGTACCAGAGGCTATTCCAATAATTGGATCTCCATTAGTTGAATTATTAAGAGGAAGTGTGAGTGTGGGTCAATCCACATTAACTCGTTTTTATAGTTTACATACCTTCGTATTACCACTTCTTACTGCAATAGTTATGTTGATGCATTTTTTAATGATTCGTAAACAAGGTATTTCGGGTCCATTATAATATATATATATATATTCTATATATATATATATTTTTTTTTAGGTCTAAATTATATTTTACTACCATATATTAATAATGGAATTCGCTTACTTTTTATTTCGTTGACGTTAGATTTTTGAAAAAAGGAAAAAATGGATTATGGGAGTGTGCGACTCTGTTCAATGATTAGTTTTGCTATACAGGAATTTTATATAATCTGTCACATAAGAAATAGTTATGTGTTTTTATCCCCCGATTATTTTTTCTAGAAAGAAAAAGTAAAAACTTGGAGAGTTTTTCTACCAAAGAACATATTTCTATGATTGAATTAAAAAAAGATTTCGTCAAATTCAATAATTTTTTTTCTTGCATATTTCGGAATGGCAAAAAATATAGTATGGAAATGCATTCATTCCCATTGCATTTCTCTCGAAAATATCGGAATAAAAAAAGATCTAATGAAACACAATAAAAAAGCAAAATAATAAATGAGTCAAAATTTTGTATCTAACAAAATACGAATAGGGGGGAGACTATCCAGGAAATAAAAAATTTTAATTCATTTGGATTATGAGTATCAGACAAAATTTTATATATTTTTTGTTATTACTTGAGCCGGATGATAATAAATTATCATGTCCAGTTCTTTGGGGGGATTCTTAGAACCTATCCTGATAACAAAAAAACCCGATTTGAGTGATCCTATATTACGAGCTAAGTTAGCTAAAGGTATGGGGCATAACTATTACGGAGAGCCTGCTTGGCCAAATGATCTTTTATATATTTTTCCAGTAGTTATTTTGGGTACTATTGCCTGCACTGTAGGTTTGGCTGTTTTGGAACCTTCAATGATTGGTGAACCTGCAAATCCCTTTGCAACACCTTTGGAAATATCACCGGAATGGTATTTTTTTCCAGTATTTCAAATACTTCGCACCGTACCTAATAAGTTACTAGGTGTACTTTTAATGGCTGCGGTACCCGCAGGATTATTAACAGTACCTTTTTTAGAGAATGTTAATAAATTTCAAAATCCTTTTCGTCGTCCAGTAGCCACAACAGTATTTTTAGTTGGTACTGTTGCAGCTCTTTGGTTAGGTATTGGAGCTGCTTTACCGATTGATAAATCCCTTACCTTGGGATTATTTTAGAAATTACTAGTTATTTTTTGGTAAAAAAACAAAAAATTAAATCCGACTTGAATGAAAAAAAAATAATAGGATAGGGAGGGGAGAGAAATACCCAATAATCTTAAAATTAAAGTAAAGATTTAGAGGGGGGTATCTCTCAATATAAGAAAACGTTTCTCGATTGATTTATTGAAGAAATAAAATTTTTATTTCTTCAATAAATCAATCGAGAAACGTTTTCTCAAGGCTTCCAATACTTGTTTCACCGACTTCTTACCAAAATTTTTTATTTTTATCAAATCATCTTCACTATAATTTAATGAATCGGCTATTGTATGTACATCGACCCTTTTGAGACAATTATAAGCCCTAGCAGGTAATTCCAATTGATCAATAAATATATGTTTAAAAGCTATATCTTTTGTCATTTTCTCCATATCAAGTGATATGAATCGTGGAGGATAATAAGGTATATCAGATTCAGTTTTTTTATCTATCTCAGAATTTATCTCTTTCCTTTCCGAATTTATTAGAGGAATAAATAAATCAATCAAATTTCGAGAAGCTTCATAAAGTGCTTCTTTTGGAGTGAGACTTCCATCAGTCCATATTTCAAGAAAAAGTATTTCTTTTGTTTTTTCTTCGCTTTCGAAAGAATGAACACTGTAATTTACATTTCTTATTGGCATGAATACGGCATCGATTGGAAAAATGCCGTCCCGATATTTTTGTAAATTTTCTATGCGATATCCACGATCTTTTTCAATATTTAATTCAATATCTAACGAAATGGCTTCAGTTAAAGTTGCAATATATTGAGTACTATCGATTACCCGAATACAAGACGGTCCTTTAATATCTCGAGCAGTAACTTTCTTCGGTCCATATATAGATATATATGCTTTTTGGGGTTCATAAGAATCACTTTTCAAAACAATATCTTTCAAATTAATTAAAATATCATGAATCGATTCTTGAATACCAATGATTGTAGAGTATTCATGTTTTACCTTTTTCATTTCAGCATATGTTATAGAAGCCCCTTCAATTTCATTAAGTAATGCTCTACGCATAGCTATCCCAACTGTATTGGCTTGACCTTTTCTGAAGGGTGAAATAGCAAATCGTCCATAAAGAAGACGTTTGCTTTCCATTCTAGATTCGATACACCTCCATTGTAATATTTGAGTAGATACTTCCATTTCATCCTGAATCATATTAATTTTTTATTAGAAGGGTTTTTTATACACGTCTTTTTCTGGGAGGTCTACATCCATTATGTGGCATAGGTGTCACATCACGTACAAAACTGAGTGTAATACCACTTTTACGAATGCTTCGTAATGCTGTATCTCTTCCTGGACCTGGACCACTAATCATAACTTCAGCTTGTTCCATACCTTGATCAATCAATAGTCGGGTAGCATTTTCCGCTGCAGTTTGAGCAGCAAATGGTGTGCTTTTTCTTGCACCTTTGAACCCACAAGCACCAGCGGAAGACCAAGAAACAACTTGTCCGCGTATATCCGTAATAGTTACAATCGTATTATTAAAACTTGCTCGAATGTGAATAACTCCTCTAGGTAATCTACGTTTACCTTTACGTAGATTTATTTTTTTTACAGATTTTGGCATAGTTTAGTATATATATATATAATTCGATGCAACTTACCGATCTTTTTTTTTCTAACCCTGTCTCTGTTTATGTTTCGGATTGGGGCAAACTACCATTATTTGTCGTCGACGACGAATTAATCGACAATTTTCACAAATTTTACGAACAGAAGCACGGATCTTCACATTTATATCCTCCTTTTTTTCATGTAAGAATTTTTCAATTATTTGAAGATCTCGCACGGAGTCTATATGTTATACGACCTTTAGTTAAATCATATGGACTCAATTCTACCTTAACCCTATCTCCCGGCAATATTCGTATATAATTTCGCCTTATTCTTCCCGAAATGTGAGTTAACACTTGACATCCATTATCTAAACACACACGAAACATTGCATTCGGAAGCGATTCCGTAACCACACCTTCCATATCGATTGAATTTTGTTTCTTCATTAATAGGAGAATTTTTCTCTAAATTAACGAATGTTGATGGAAACAGTAGTTCCAAAAAGATTTTATATATTGAATTACCACACATAACATAAAAGTTCTCCCCCAATTTTTTTTTGCCGAGCTTCTCGATCTGTCATAATTCCCCCAGAGGTTGAAAGAATTACAATTCCCATTCCACCTAAAACTTTTGGAATTTCTCTATGGTTAGAATATATTCGTAGACCTGGTTTACTAATACGTCTTAAAGTTGTTATATATGATTTTTTCCTTTTTCCTTGGTACTTTAAATTTAATATTAAAATATCCGCATTTTGTTGATTATCAGTAAAATCCTCTATAAAACCTTCTCGTGATAGAATTTTTGCAATATCTCTAGTTGCATTAGTGGCAGGTATTTGAACAGTTCTTATTTTCCCCAAATTTGCATTTCTTATAGAAGTGATCATATTAGCGATGGTATCGTTACCCATAAAAACTCCTTGAATTGATCGAAAAAAAGACTTTTCTAACTGTTTGTTCCATTCTACTAAAACAGGTATAAAAGTGAATTCGAAATAAATAAACATAATGATATTATCTAAATAATTTTTCTATTAAATCTTGGATTTGCAAACAGAATAATCTCGTGAAAATGATCATATGAATAGAAATTATTTATAAAACTTCTGGCGCTAATGATAGTATTTTTGTAAAATTTACTGCCCTCAATTCTCTAGCGATTGGGCCGAAAACACGAGTTCCTTTAGGGTTACCTTCTTGATTAATAACAACTGCTGCATTATCATCAAATTTTATTATTGAACCATTATTGCGTTTAAATTCTTTTCGAGTACGTACAATAACTGCTCTAACTATTTCTGATTTTTTTATTGGCATATTTGGAACTGCTTCTTTAACCACAGCAATAATAATATCACCAATATTTGCATATTTACGATTACTTGTTCCTATAACTCGAATACACATAAGTTTTCGAGCTCCGCTATTATCTGCAACATTTGAATAAGTTTGAGGTTGAATCATCTTTCTTTCGTTTATAAGTCTTTCCCCCCCCTTTTTTTACCCTATAAAAAATATAATATTTTGTATTAGGAGGGGGGTAAAAAATTGAATATGTGTTAATAAATGAAAAACTTTATCTTTTATATTTTCTCATGTTTTTCATTAGTCGTAATAAAATTAGTACGTATAGGCATTTTGTATGCAGCAATACCCATCGCCGCTTTAGCGATATTTCCAGAGACTCCACCTATTTCATAAAGTATTTTTCCAGGTTTAACAACAGCTACCCAATATTCAGGAGATCCCTTACCAGAACCCATACGTGTTTCTGCAGGTCTTATAGTAATAGGTTTATCGGGAAATATACGAATCCATAGTTTTCCACCACGACGAGCATAACGGGTTATTGCTCTTCGTCCAGCTTCTATTTGTCTCGATGTAATCCAGGCGGGCTCAAGTGCTTGAAGGGCATATTTTCCGAAACAAATAGAATTGCCTCGGGTAGCGATTCCTTTTAAATTTCCTCTATGTTGTTTACGAAATTTGGTTTTTTTGGGGTTGTAGTCGGTCTTTATCGCTACTTCAGAATCGGACATGAAAATTTATCTTCATCCGGCTCCTTATGAATAAAAAATTTATAGATCTATTAAATAATTTCCCAAAGATTGGGAAAAAAAATTCATTGGCAAATATCGACTCTGAAATAATTTTATCGTATTGTACTGAATTGGTTTCTTTCGCCATCCTAGCCTAATGAATAAATTCAAAGTTCCCTAGATTTCCTCGTTTTCATGATTCAATATTTTTCGATTAGGTTTCTTTTCCGCAGTTGAGCTTATATTTTACCGTTCAAGTTTGTTAGTTTTATTGAATCCAAGCTTTATTTTTTTGCCTTGTAATACTGCTTGTTTTGGAATGGTTTTATTTCTTCGTAAACCATACGATTGTTTTGTATCTCATTCCGCTTCACAAAGGAATACTCTTTTTTATTCTTGTGGAAACATAAATCTAATAAATTTTAATTATTAGTGAGTTTATTGGTTCGTTCCAATATATATATAGCCATGAATTATTTCTAGTAAAAAACTAGATTTTCATAATTTTGACTCAATTTGTCAAAACTTCGATACAAACGAGTCACACACTAAGCATAGCAAGTTTTTCGTGTTTAATTAATGATAAAATCAGTTGAATTAGGTGAAATCATTCCTCGTTTTTAAATATCCAAACTTTTATTCCTAATACTCCGTATATTGTTTGAGCCGCGTAATAACAGTAATTAATTTGAGCTCTAATAGTTTGTAAAGGAACTCTACCTTCTCGTGCCCATTCAACACGAGCTATTTCGGCTCCATTTAGACGCCCCGCTATTTGTATTTTAATACCCTCGATATTTCCTTTTTTTGCTAATTCAATAGCTTTTCTCATAGTTCTTCTAAAAGCTACTCTACTTTCTAATTGCAAAGCTATATATTCTGCAAGAATTTTAGGTTCTTCATAAGGTTTGGCTATTTCAATTAGCGTTAGCCTAAGTCTCCTATCCACAGGATTTGATACATTTTGTACATCACTTTTTAATTGTTCTATTCCCCGGCCACGATTTTCTATTGATAAAGCTGGAAAGCCTGTATATATTTCAACTTGAATCAAATCCGTTTTTCTTTGAATTTCAACACGTGCGATTCCACCATAATTTGAAGAATTTCTTATATGTTCCCGTACGTAAAGTTCGATACGATTACGTATTCGTCTATCGCCCCCAAATAATTCGGAATATTTCTTGGGTTTAGCAAACCAATACGAACGATGACTTTGTGTTATACCAAGTCTAAAACCAAGCGGGTTTATTTTTTGTCCCATATATATATATCTTATTCCAAATCCTATTAATTAAATTTAATTCCTTATTCAGAAGTTATTTCCATTACAATACTTATATGACAAGTAGGTTTATGTATGGGGTAACCACGTCCTTGAGCTCTTGGTTGTAATCTTTTTAAGAAACTTCCTTTATCTACTTGGATTTTACTTATAAATAAATTGGTTTTATTCAATCCAAAATTATGACTTGCATTAGACGCTGCAGAAGAAAGTAATTGGGATATTGGATTACACGCATGATATGGCATAAATTCTAATATCATAAGTGCTTGTTCATAAGAACGACCACGGATTTTACTAATAACTCTTCGTACTTTATGAGGAGACATACGAATATACTTAGCAAAAGCTTTAATTTTTTGATTGGAGTTTCTAGTTTTCATCAAAAATGATCCTCCAATTAACGTCGAGATTTTCTATCATTTTTCGCATGTCCCTTAAAAGTTCGTGTCGGAGCAAATTCTCCCAATTTATGACCAATCATACGATCTGTTATATAAATTGGTAAATGTTCCTGTCCATTATGGATAGCAATTGTATGACCAATCATTGTAGGTACAATCGTAGATGCACGGGACCATGTTATTATTATTTCTTTTTCCCTTTTAAGATTTAGATTATCAATTTTTTTTAATAAATCATCGGCTACAAAAGGACCTTTCTCTATTGAACGTGTCATTGTCAATAATCCTTTATTTTTGCTTCTTGCTTCTTACCCAATTCTTCGTCGAAGAATAAAGGTATCGCTATATTTATTATTCTTTCGACTCTTTTCTCCAAGTGCGGAATGACCCCAAGGAGTTAATGGTTTTTTTCTACCAATAGGTACTTTTCCTTCTCCACCTCCATGTGGATGATCTATAGGATTCATAGCTACTCCCCTTACTTTTGGACGTTTACTTAACCAACGTTTTGATCCTGCTTTACCTATTCTTAGGTTGTTTGCGTCTACATTTCCCATTTGTCCAATTGTTGCTAGACATTTTTGAGGAATTAGGCGAATCTCTCCCGAAGGCAATCTTAATGTGACTAACTGACCTTCTTTCGCAATAATTTTTGCAACGGTTCCAGCAGCTCTCACTAGTTGCCCACCTTTCCCAGGTGTTATTTCAATATTATGAATAGCTGTGCCTAATGGCATATTGGTTGAAGTAGACTTCGACCTTTAAAAACTCGGCGGAACCTCTTCTCAAACTGTACAAGCTTTTTTCAAGGCATACAGCTTTCTGGATGTTTATAATAGAAATTTATAGTATTTCATCATTTTTCTTACATCCTTGGTTTTTTCCATCATCTGGCTTTTTCATTTAGCATCAGAAAGGATGACTTTATCTATTTACGTTTAATATTCAATATTTTTATAACTTAGGGAGCATATACATATTTCAGTAACATGAATTATTTTATTCTTTTCTCAATTTATCTTTGACCTACAAATTGGGATAATTCAATAGATTTTATTATTAATTTGTCTTAATAAAATCATTACCTATTTCTAATTTTTTATGACTTAATAGATTTCCCATATTATAATATCCCTGAAGTTTCAAATTCTATATAAGAAAATGGAACTTCTTTATCACTTGCTATTTAACCTTTCTAGTTTCCTTCAAGGTTTTTTCAATTTAAATTAGTGAGGAATTTCTAAGTTTTCAATTTAGTCGGTTATTTCCGTTTACGTCAATAAATAATTCAAACCGCACTCAAAGGTAGGGTGTTTCCGATTGAAATGGGTGATTTTGCACCGGAAATAATAGTA